TCACACTAACCCGTCAATCTCATGGAATTCGCTATTGGGAGAAATAATATCTGGAGCTACATCTAATCTAACAAAATATTCAATGTGGAATGATAAGTTAATATGTAATTCTATTACTCTCTAAAATAATAAAAAGTAATAATTTAATATCGAATTCAAACAAAATCTGAAAGAGAGATCGTGCTGTAATGAATAAATATTTGAAGAATTAATGGAAAATCAAAACTTTCGTGGTCAGGAGATCGAACGAGGAGCCGTATGAGGTGAAAATCTCACGTACGGTTTTATGGAGTGACGGTAAAGGTAACTTATCCGTCGACTCTTCCACTACGACCCCAAAGAAACCAAACTCCGCTTTACGGAAAGTCGCTAGAGTACGATCAACCTCTGGATTTGAGATCACCGCTTATATACCAGGTATCGGCCATAATTTGCAAGAACATTCAGTAGTATTAGTGAGAGGAGGAAGGGTTAAAGATTTACCCGGTGTAAGATATCATATTGTTCGAGGAACCCTAGATGCTGTGGGAGTAAAGGATCGTCAACAAGGGCGTTCTAGTGCGTTGTATTATTATCTAAGACTTGCATCATTCCATGACGATGCCATGTTAATTGCTAGGAACATGTAGATTATGTAGCTAACCCAATAACGGAAGTTTCGTAAGGGGACCAGAGCAGGCTACAATAAATAAAACCATGAAATTGATTTAAATTATATATCTAGATCTAGGGTTTAATTATTATGACACATTACCTGGGGAGTTTCCCTGCGTTAACGGGGGGTTAAAGAAACTTTACTTTATTAGAACAAGTTAAGGTCAGATAGCAATAATTCCAAGCACTGATTCTTCAACACTATTTTTAAACCTGAAGATTTTATTGTATAGATACATGAAATACAAGATTTCCAACTGTAACGGAAAATGGGGAAACGGATACTCGATCGAAAGCGAGTAAATATCATTCCGTACAAATAGATATTCTATTAATATACGTAATGTATGATTTAAAATCTATTGTATATAGTGAAGTGGAAAGCCGTATTCGATGAAAATCGTATGTACGGTTTGGAGGGAGATCCTTCGCGACTCGAATGAATGATCCACCCTACAATATGGAGTGAGAAGGCCGAAATGAATCATTAATCCCTAACTTTAATGAGAGAAATTACTAATAATAAATTATTTCTCGTACTTATGTCACGTCGAAGTAATGCGAGAGAAAGAGATGCGAAAGCTGATCCGGTTTATCGTAATAGATTAGTCAACATGTTAGTTAACCATATTCTTAAGCACGGGAGAAAATCATTGGCTTATGGAATTCTTTATAATGCCATGGTTAATATTGAGCGAAGGACGAAAAACAATCCACTATCCGTTTTGCGTCAAGCAATACGCAAAGTAACTCCCAATGTAGCAGTAAAGGTGAGACGTGTGGGTGGGTCCACTTATCAAGTTCCCACTGAAATAGGATCTACACGGGGAAAAGTACTTGCTATTCGTTGGTTATCGGGGGCATCTCGAAAACGTCCAGGTCGAAGTATGGCTTTTAAACCAAGTTCTGAATCAATGGATGCTGCCAGAGATAATGGCAATGCTGTACGTAAAAAGGAAGAGACTCATAGAATGGCAGAGGCCAATAGAGCTTTTGCAAATTTCCGTTCATATAAATAAAAAGATTAATAACAATTGAACTAAGGAATATATGATATCAAATTGGAAGGAACGTGAGCCGAAAGGCTTACATAAAAAATAGAAATATCATAATGTTAATTTTACATTAACATTGTATTTGGTATTTGAATAAAAAAAAATTTTTAACTATTATTTTCTATTTTCTGACCTATTTTTCATGAGAATTGAAAACGATTCGAAAATATTGATGAACTAAGTTTTTGAGCGAAACAATTTACTTTATTCGGCGTATCATATATGAAATCGATTGATATTTCATTTGAATTATATCTCAAAGATATTATGAAATTAGAGTTTGATTTGCGTCTCTCATACGGAAGTACTATTTCACCGGAATGTATCTTAATTTTTAGTTTAATCATTCTTTTAATAATAGATTTAATTTCCGAAAAAGATACACCTTGGTTATATTTCGTCTCCTTTGCAAGTTTGATGATAAGCATAACAGTCTTGTTTCCCCAATGGAAAGAAGAATCTATGATTAGCTTTTCGGGTAATTTCCGAACAGACACCTTTAACGAGATTTTTCAATCTCTAATTCTATTATGTTCAGCATTACGTATTCCCCTATCTGTGGAGTATATTCAATGTACAAAAATGGCCATAATGGAATTTTTATTGCTCATATTAACGGCTACTTTGGGAGGAATGTTTTTGTGTGGTGCTAACGATTTAGTAACTATATTTGTGGCTCCAGAATGCTCAAGTTTATGTTTCTATTCATTATCCGGATATACCAAGAGAGATGCAAGATCTAATGAAGCAACTATGAAATACTTACTTATGGGTGGAACAAGTTCTTCTATCTCGGCTTATGGGTTTTCGTGGTTATATGGTTTATCTGGGGGAGAAATTCAACTTCAGAGAATAATAAATGGACTTATAGATGCACAAATGTATAACTCTCCAGGAACTTTGGTTGCGCTCATATGCATAATGGTAGGAATTGGATTCAAACTCTCTCTGGTTCCCTTTCATCAATGGACCCCTGACGTATATGAGGGAGTGCGATTCGTTCAATCATTCTTTCATTTGTATAACAAATAGATACTTCTTTTTTCCCCCATATTGAATATGGAAAGAGATCTACAGACATGCGGAATAAAGAAACTTTTATCCTCACTCGGATTAAAACACAACTTTTACCAAGGTTCTTATAACACTTTCGTTCGAATAATGAACAATTAAGGTAAAGCAAAGTGAGAAGCATTTAATATTTTTGAATAAATATTTTTTGCAAGTTAAGTTAGTTTAGTTATTATGGGTAGTTTCTACAAAGAATCAGGATAGTGGCGCATTAAAGAGATTCAATAATTTCCATTGTGTAGATGCTACATAGTTAGTTTTAATCCTCCAAAGACTACGAGTGTATTAGGACAGAGAAGCATCCGCCGACCGATGGATCACCCTAGAATAACAACAATCCATGGCTATTGATAACGAATAAAACAGATGGTTTTCTATCGAATCTACCTTTTTATTTTAGATAGACTCTCAAAAAATATAAGAGAGATTGAACAGGTCAGCACCTCGGTATGAAAACAACCATCGATGAAGGATTCCTCGAAAAGTTAAAGATTAGTAATTCTTTGTACAAATTCAGAATTTATTACATCTTTTATGCATACGCGAGGAGGGTAATAAGTAAAAAAATAATTACTTTTTTATTACTTAGGAGCCGTGTGAGATGAGAGTCTCATGCACGGTTCTGAATGAGAGGAAAGAGCGAATAATGATATTCTTTCCGACTCTGACTCCCCAACCCCAGTTGTTGCTCTTCTTTCTGCTGCTTCGAAAGTAGCCGCTCTAGCTTTAGCTATTCGAATCTTCAATATTATTTTTTCCTTCTCATCGGACGAATGGCATTTCCTTTTAGAGATATTAGCTATTCTTAGTATGATATTAGGTAATTTGATTGCGATCACTCAAACGAGCATGAAACGCATGTTTGCATATTCTCCAATAAGTCAAATTGGATATATTACGATTGGAATAATTGCTGGAAACTCAAACGGATATGCAAGCATGTTAACTTACACACTATTTTATATCTTTATGAGTTTAGGAACTTTTGCTTGCATCATATTATTTGGTTCACGTACGGGAACAGATAACATTCGAGATTATGCCGGATTATATATAAAAGATCCTTTGCTAGCTCTTTCTTTCACTCCATGTTCATTACCTCTGGGAGGTTTTCCCCCGCTATCAGGTTTTTTCGGAAAACTTTATTCATTCTGGTGTGGATGGCAAGCAGGTTTATATTTATTAGTTTCGATAGGACCTTTTACGAGTGTTATTTCCATATACTATTATTCGAGAACCATTGGGTTGTTAATAACCGAACGGGACAAAGAAATAACTTCTTATATAACAAATTATAAAATTTCCACATCTTCCTTAATATCAAAAAGTTTTATTGAACTCGGTATGGTGTTTTGTGCAGTAGCATCTACCATATTGGGAGTAATAATGAATCCCATTATTACTATTGCCCAGGATAATATTTCTTTAAGTCATTCAATTAATAACTGAATACTTTTTTTTCCTAAAAAATTTCTTTATCAACTTTGGAGATTAATCTTTATCCTGATAGAAAATGGAGATCGAGAAATAAATAAACTTATCTTATAATTCGGATTGTAAATGTGAATTAGTTTTATGAGTCTATGTTATTTCTCCCCTGTTGGTCGGTAACTCAGTTTCAACAATCAATTTTTCTATTAGTATATATATATATATATATATATACTAATTATACTGCGTTAGATTTTATGTATGGATAATGAAAATCAATAAAATTAAATAGAATTCTATCAATTAATCATTCTAACACAAATTTCGATGATTAATAAAATAATAATAAAATACTTAACTTAGTCTATGTTTTTAAATTTGGATCAAGTATAATATTTATTGAGAGCCTTGATGGTGAAATGGTAGACACGCGAGATTCAAAATCTTGTGCTATAAAGCATGGAGGTTCGAGTCCTCTTCAAGGCATACTATCGAATGAGACTCTATCAAATGAACCGTGAAATAATGAAGTTGGTTCGGTATTATCTCAATATCAAGATTTATGATAATAGATTGAGTAGGGAATGAAGTATTTCATTTATCTCGAATCATCAAATTCATATATGTTATACGATATTATACGCAGTATACTATAAACATAGATGATATGTAGATAATGAATGTGACAGATAGGGAGTAAAAGTATAGTAAACAGAAAATGAGCTTTTTCAGATGAAGAATCTTTTGTTGTAGATCAGAAAGCTGTCTTGTGTTATACTATTCATTTAATATTAGATAATGGATCAGACTTATATGGGGTTTCGTTGAATTTAAGGAGATTGATTGTATCTCCCAAAGAAATTGAATCGATTATATTCATTATGAATCTCTGAAGAATAAAAAATTTATAATCTTTATCGGATGAGATTTTTGAGTCCCTTCAAAATATTATTAAATAATAAGATAAATAATGAGATTATGGAAGTAAATATCCTCGCATTTATTGCTACTGCACTGTTCATTCTCATTCCCACTGCCTTCCCACCTATCCCTTATGTAAAAACAGCCAGTCAAAGCAATTAAATTCATTCTCAATTTAATATTTACTTATGAGAGAATGATAGAAGAAATACAAGTTTTTTCTGAATAATTACATACATCATTGCAAATATTCATTGAATTAAAAAAAACTATATCGGGGGATTTTAATAGAATATATTCCCCCAACGAATATAGTCCTTTCTAACTTACGTGTTATTTCTTATATGATTCATATGGAGTATGGTCCTAGTACTACGGTGGGAGTAGGACTAGTGTCGGTAGGCATACTTTTGTACGTCCTTAGAGAAAGGGAATCTAATGTATCTAGAGGTGTGATTTTGAATGTACTTAAAGATATTTCGCTCAGGAGATTCAACATATTAACTAATAATATTTAATATGAAACTTGAGAAGGGGAGAATAAAAGATTTATTTTCTATAGAATGAAATAGATAATCTATGGCTAACATAGTTTAATATTATAAATTACTTCGAAAACAAAATTTACTAAAATTTTATTTGGATCGATTGATAAATATAAAATGAAAAACATCATTTTCATGTCAATTCTTAGTTCTCTTTCCTCCGGAGAAGGGAATGGTGAAACCAACGGAGTATACCATGAGCCCAATGATAATCCTTCTTATAGAAGAATGTGATAAGTACATATAAAATAAACCGGATCTCTTGAGAATAATAAAAATTTTTGGAATATAAATTCATTGAACAGGTTAGAGACAATCCAAGAAGTTATATGAAAACTCACTTGAATTTGGGGTAAAAACGATATGTTATTTTCAGAATCTTTTACTTAAGCCATAAAGAGATTAAAATATCATATATGGTTTTCAGGGGGGGCGAACGAGGAATCAACCTATCCCAATATTACGATTTCCTTTTCTCTTCCATCGGATTATTATGTGGAGGAATTTTTATTTTCCAGGGTTGGCGTTTAGATCCCATTCTTCTATTATCCCAAATGCTTCTAAGCGGAACTGCTATTTCTTATATTACGGAAAGTCTACATTTACGTAGTATTAAAAATAATATAACCAATTTATATTATGAGAAATATAAATATTTTTTTCTCAACCTATTAACTTGGTTGAAAAAAAAATTGATTTATCAAAACTTTGAATTCGGAATGGGAAGAAAAAAAAAGTATTTATATTATGGAAAATGGGAGGGAATTGATTATACCTCATATATTTCTTGCAGGGAAAAAAAATAGAAAATAGATCAAATTATGAAAATATCTTTCCATACCCATAAATTTATTTATTAAATCATTATTTATTTTTCATTTAATAATGATTTAATAAATAAATTTATTATTTATAATTGGGAATTACGGTCCGCTTCTTCCCCATACTACAGGTGGGAGAGAAAATGTGAAAACTACCATCAAAGCAGCCCAAGCAATATTAACTATATCCGTAAAGATTCTCCTTATCTTTTTAATCCTCGAATAGAAGAAAAATCTATATTATTTCCATGTAGAAATATAGAAATAATATTATATGATGGTTTATTCTATACTGATAATATGAAGAGCTATTAATACCGCCAAGTATTGAATAAAATGAATTTTAATATAATCTATATTTTGGATTCTATAAGCAATATTAAAGGAATTTGAGATTATTAAGGCAATAAACATATAATAACTTGCTTTTATTCCAGAATTGACTTATACTTAACATAGGGTTGTCTATTCATGATGAAAATCCGAATATGAATAATGTGACAGACTATAATATGGAGCAACACAATTCATATTTAGAAGTAACATGATAGCCAACCCAAACTACTTCTTTGTATTTTATTTTCAGGCGACACCCAGATTCGAACTGGGGATAAAGGATTTGCAGTCCTCTGCCTTACCACTTGGCCATGTCGCCTCCACTGTATCATAATTGAACCTTTTTGATCTTCGACCTAGGATTGTAATAAATATAATAAATATAAGTTAATGTATTATAAGAATGATTAATGGTTCAATCAAGTGTTTGTTTCTCTCCCCTCTCAAACGGAATGAACGGTATTCCTTCCTTTACTTATTAAGTTAATTCAAGTTAAGAATCTGTATTTTTTTTTTTTTTTTTAACTCTCGCATAACATAATTAGTTTTAAATTAGAATAAAATCTATTGATTTGCTACTTACCACAATATTGGTACAATTTTCTTTATCAATATGGAGTTTTTGTATTTCCATCTTGACAGAAAAAGGAAAAGAGGGAAATAGGGAAAAGAGGAAAGAGAAGAAAGAGAAGATTCAACATGGTATTAGAAAAGAATGGGGAAATTTTTGTACTGCCTAATTTTGGAAAAATACAATTGGAAGCATTTTATCGTTTTGTTGATCAGGGATTAATGGAAGAATCAAATAATTTTCCCTGTATCGAAGATACAGATGAAGAGATTGAATTTCGATTATTTGGTGAACAATATTACTTAATAGAACCGTTGATCGGAGAAAAAGATGCTGTATGTGGGTCCATTACGTATTCACCCAAGTCATATGTACCAGCCCAATCAACTCAAAAGGGAAGGGAGAGAATAAAAAGACAAACTGTATACTTTGGGAATATTCCTTTAATGAGCTCCCAAGGTACTTTTGTAGTGAATGGAACTGCTAGAGTTGTAATCAATCAAATTTTACGAAGTCCTGGTATTTACCTTAATCTGGAACGGGATCCAAATGGGAACCCTATATATACCGGCACAATAATCTCAAATCGTGGAGGAAGATTCAAATCAGAACCTGATATGAAGAACAGAATATGGGTTCGTATAAATAGGAAACAGAGAATATCCATTTGACTTTTATTATTAGCTATGGGTTTGGATACAAGAGAAATCTTAGAAAATGTTTGTTATCCCGATGTCTCGAGTGACGCTTTTCGGAAAACAAAGGCAAAACATATTCAATCGAGAGAATATGCCATATTGGAACTTTACAAACTATTATATGGTACAGATGAATATTTGAAATTTCCCGATATATCTGAAGAATCACAAGAAAGATTCTCTCAACCAAAATTTGAACCAGGGAAGATTGGTCGAATAAATTCGAACAAGAAACTTAACCTTGATGTACCTAAAAATGAGATTTTTTCATTACCAAAAGATATGTTAGCTGTTATAGATTATTTGATCAAAGTTCGGATTGGAGTAGGAACCCTCGATGATATGGATCACTTAAAGAATAAACATATTTGTTCCGTAGCAGATTCATCAAAAGATCAATCAAGATTGGCATCAGAACGCTCGGAAGATTCGGTGCGGGGAAGAATGAATAGGGCAACCCAGCATAAAAGTGTACCAACTTTTGGAAGTCCAGTAACTTCAAGTTTATTATTAACAACTTTCAAAGAATTTTTTGGTTCACACCCCTTATCTCAATTTCTAGACCAAACTAATCCATTAACACAAATAGTTCATAGGCGGAGATTAAGTTATTTGGGCCCTGGAGGATCAATAAGGCGAACCGCTAGTTTTCAAGTACGAGATATTCATCCTAGTCATTATGGGCGTGTTTGTCCCATCGAAACGTCCGAAGGAATGAATGCTGGACCCATTTCATCATTGGCTCTTCATGCAAGCGTTGATCCTTGGGGATTCTTCGGAAGTCCCTTCTATAAGATCTCCGAGATATTATCCGAGGAGGGGGATACTGCAACTCATGTATCAGCAGAAGAAGATGAATACTATCGAATAACTACAGGAACTTGTTTATCAGTATCTCAGGAGGATAAAGGGGAACAAGTTACTGCAGCTCGATATCGACAAGAAATTGTGACTATTGCATGGAATCAAATACATCTTCGAAGTATTTCGCCTCTACAACATTTTTCCGTTGGAGCTCCTCCTATTCCTCCTCTTGAAAACAATGATGCAAATCGTGCTTCGATGGGTTCTAATATGCAACGTCAAGCAGTTCCACTTTCAAAACCTGAAAAATGTATCGTAGGAACAGGATTGGAAGGTCAAGTAGCCCCAGATTCGGGGACTGTGGTTGTAGCCGCACAGGGGGGAAAAATTGATTATATTGATGGTGAAAAAATAACTTTGTTAGTTGACGATGGAAATACAATAGATACCAAATTAGTTATATATCAACGTTCTAATAACGATACTCGTATGCATCAAAAACCTCGGGTTAACCAAGGTGAATATCTAGAAAGAGGGCATTTTTTGGCGGATGGAGGAGCTACGGTAGGGGGAGAACTAGCTCCAGGGAAAAATATATTAATAGCATATATGCCATGGGAAGGGTACAATTTTGAGGACTCAGTACTTATCAGTGAACGTCTAATACATGAAGATATTTTTACGTCTATTCATATTGGAAAATATGAAATTGGGGCTCGTGTAACACCTGAAGGAACTGCTGAGGAAATTACCAGAAAAATACCCCATTTAGATGATTATTTTCTTCGTCATTTAGATAAGAGTGGCCTTGTATTACCGGGATCTTGGGTAGAAACGGGAGATGTTTTAGTAGGTAAATTAACACCTCGAGATTCGGAAGAATCGCTGAAGGCTCCGGAAGGTAACTTATTACAAGCCATATTTGGTATTGATATAACTACTACGAGAGAAACTTGTCTTAAAGTACCCCCAGGCGGAAGAGGTCAAGTTATTGATGTGAGATGGATTTATCCGGAGGATACTTCTAGGTATACAAAGGTTGTTCGTGTATATGTCCTGCAGAAACGCAAAATACGAGTAGGTGATAAAGTTGCTGGAAGACATGGTAATAAGGGTATTATTTCAAAGATTTTACCTAGACAAGATATGCCTTATTTGCAAAATGGAACACCAATTGATATGATATTGAGCCCCTTAGGGGTGCCTTCACGGATGAATGTGGGACAAATCTTTGAATGTGTACTTGGTATAGCAGGAGACTTTTTGAGGAGACATTATAGAGTAATGCCTTTTGATGAAAGATACGAACGGGAAGCTCCAAGAAAGCTAGTATTTTCTGAACTTCATGAGGCTAGTAGGCAAACAGCTAATCCATGGTCATTCGAACTCGATAATCCAGGAAAAAGCCGATTGATCGATGGAAGAACGGGAGAAATTTTTGAACAACCTGTTACGATAGGAAAAGCTTATATGCTAAAATTGATTCATCAAGTTGATGATAAAATCCATGCACGATCTAGTGGACCTTATTCACGTGTTACACAACAACCACTTAGGGGGAGATCCAAACGGGGGGGGCAACGGGTGGGAGAGATGGAAGTTTGGGCTCTAGAAGGTTTCGGTGTTTCCCATATTCTACAAGAAATGCTTACTATTAAATCTGATCATGCTGAAACCCGTCAGAAAGTAGTTAGTACTATAGTAACTGGAGAATCAATATATGAACCTGAAGTAATTACTCCAGAATCCTTTCGATTGCTCGTTCGAGAACCACGATGTTTAGCCCTAGATTCGGATCCAGTTATTATAGAAAAAGATTTAATAATAGATTATAAAGAAGTTTAGTGCAAATCAATCGAAACTTTAATCTTATGATTTACCAAAATCATCAATATCTTCGAATTGGATTAGCTTCTCCCGAACAAATTCGTGCCTGGACTGAAAGAATCTTACCTACCGGAGAGATAGTTGGACGGGTAACTCAACCCAGCACTTTCTATTATGGCAGCGATAGACCAGAAAAAGATGGGATATTCTGTGAGAGAATATTTGGGCCTATTTAAAGTGGAGTTTGCGCCTGTGGAAAGTATAAATGGAGTGAAGAAAATGAAGAAGACTCAAGTTTCTGTAAGGAATGCGGAGTTGAATTTACTGAATCTCGAGTTCGAAGATATCGAATGGGATACATCGAATCAGCATGTGCGGTAACTCACGTATGGTATTTAAAAAAGCTTCCTAGTCATATTGCGAATATCCTATCCAAGCCTCTTAGGGAATTGGAAAGCCTAGCATACTGCGATGTGTGACTCGACCATAGTTTTTGATTATACGGATTGGAATAGAAACCGTCATCCCATCTAATTCCAATTTCAAAGGGATGCCTTTAGCTCTGACATGTCATGTCCTTTGAGGAGTGGCACGAAGCTCGAGATGAATTTATAAGTAATGATAAAAAGGAGGATTTATCTAGGGTTCATACTACAATATGTGTACATATCACATTATGTATATTTTTATTTGTTAATCAGACTTCGTAAGAAAAAACCCCATTCTCTTTCTTAAAGAAAATCCGGAAATCCTTCGATATTAGAATATTTCGAATGAGCTTATGTAATAAGTAAGCTTTTATAGGTATGGCTATAGAAGTCTATCCACCGCATATGTGCTTCAAATAGCATTATGACCATCGGAGTAGAGCGAGAACCCAAAGGATCGAAGGAATCGGAATATGAACGAAGGAAATCCTTATGAATTTCAATTTCATTGGAAGGTATCTCTGTAAGAAGGTATATCATTCGAAGGGAATAAGACTACTCAAGAATAAAGAATATAAATTAATTCTTCTGTAATGGAAAGAACATAAATTAGTTTACTTTAGGTATAAATTGAGTAACGAGTAGCTGTTTTTCCTCGCTAAGCAACAGAATCTCAAAATTATTCGATACGAAATAAGAATGAAAGATTCTAGTATTTTAATAATAGCTACTTGAGCCGGATGAGGGGAAACTCTCGCGTCCGATTCTGCGGGGGGGACTAGATAATAACCTATCCCAATCTTTTTTTGCCAAGCCTATAACTAACAAACCTACTTTATTTGGATTAAAACGAGGTTTATTTCAATATGATGATAATGATTATGAAATTTGGAACGAAAGTATTCCTTGCTTTTTCCATTGTCCAGACTTCAACGAATTTATGGGTAGAGAAATAGCTACTGGAGGAGATGTTACCAAAAAACTATTAGCTAGTCTAAAACTGAAAGTTGTTTTGGATCGTGCATATGAAAAATGGGAAGAATTTTTGGTGAACGGTGAACCCACAGAAGATAAATGGGAAAACCGGAAAATTCAAAGAAGAAAAGATTTTTCGGTTAGACATATGAAATTGATCAAATATTTTATTCGAACAAAAACAAATCCGGAGTGGATGGTTTTGTCACTATTACCGGTTCTTCCCCCTGAATTAAGACCTATGGTTCAATTAGGCGAAGGTAAAATAATTAGTTCGGATATAAATGAACTTTATCGAAGAATCATTTTTCGAAATAATTCTCTCAGTTGTCTTTCAGAAATAAGAATATTTGCACCGGAAGGAGTGCTTGTTTGTCAAAAGAAATTGGTTCAGAAAGCTGTAGATGCGCTTATTGATAATAGCATCGGCGGAGAACCCATGACGGATACTAATGATAGGCCTTTGAAATCCTTTTCAGATGTAATTCAAGGCAAGGAAGGAAGATTTCGGGAGAATTTACTTGGAAAACGAGTTGATTATTCAGGTCGTTCTGTTATCGTGGTAGGTCCCTCTCTTTCATTACACCAATGCGGATTACCCCGAGAGATAGCCATAGAGCTTTTTCAACCCTTCGTAATTCGCAATTTAATTGGACGAAATCTTGTTCCCAACATTAAAGCCGCTAAACTCCTGATTCAGAATAAAATGCCTCTTATTTGGAAAATACTTCAAGAGGTTATGCAGGGACATCCCGTATTGTTGAACCGAGCACCTACGTTACACAGACTAGGCATACAAGCATTCGAACCCATTTTAGCAGACGGACGTGCTATTCGTTTAAATCCATTAGTTTGCGCAGGGTTCAATGCAGACTTTGATGGAGATCAAATGGCTGTCCATGTACCTTTATCCTTGGAAGCCCAAGCAGAAGCTCGTCTACTTATGCTTTCTCACGCGAATCTCCTGTCTCCAGCTACAGGAGATCCCGTTTCTGTACCGAACCAAGATATGCTTCTTGGACTTTATACATTAACAATTGAAAGTAATCAAGGTATTTACGGAAATAGATATAATCCATTTCCATATAGGAATGGACTCTCTCAAAGTCAAAGAATACCTTATTTTTATAGTTACAATGATGTACTCAGAGCGGAATCGCGGAGAGAAATGAACTTATACAGTCCTTTGTGGCTCCGATGGCCAGTAGATGATGATCTACGTATAATGAATTCCGTGAATCAGGAAGAGCCTATTGAGGCTCAGTATGAGCCTTTGGGTACTTCCCATCAGATCTACGAGCATTTCCAGGTTAGGGGGGATGGAGAAGAGAGCACACTTAGTATATACATTTGTACAACCGCTGGTCGTATTATTCCGAATCAAGAAATAGAGTCAGCTCTACAAGGCATCTCCAAAGATTTTTCAATTCGGAATGGAGCACCGCCAGCTGTGACGATATAATTATCTGTTAAAACGAGATTTGTTTGTACAAACATTAAGATTGAGGAAACCTTTCGGTAAAAGGCTGGAATTCATTGGCGGTGAATCCTATTTATGGGAGTGGGGGATATGACAGAATCAGATAAATTGCTCCTCTATAATAAAGTGATGGATAGAACTGCCATAAAACAATTTATTAGCAGGTTAATAAATCATTTCGGAATGGTGTATACGGCGCATATCCCAGATCAACCTAAGACTTTGGGTTTTTAATAGGCTACTTACAAAGCCGTCTCATTAGGCATTGACGATCTTTCAACAACACCTTCCAAAGGATGGTTTATACGGGATGCGGAGCGACAAGGTTCTTACGAAGAGGAACATTATCGTTATGGAAATGTGCACGCGGTAGAAAGATTACGTCAATTGATTGATACATGGTATACTACGAGTGAATATATAAAACAGGAAATGACTCCTAATTTTAAGATAACTGATCCTTCAAATCCAGTACATATGATGTCCTTCTCGGGAGCCCGAGGAAATATATCCCAAATTCACCAATTATTAGGTATGAGAGGATTAATGTCGGATCCTAAAGGACAAATTATTGATTTACCCATTCAAAGTAATTTTCGCGAAGGACTATCTCTAACAGAATACATAATTCCTTGTTATGGCGCTCGTAAAGGAGTTGTCGATATTGCCATACGAACGGCAGATGCCGGATACCTTACACGTAGACTTGTTGAAGTAGTTCAACACATTGTTGTACGTAGAATAGATTGCGGCACTATTGAAGGTATCCTCATAAGTCCCATTCGGGATGAACAAAGGAATATACGAATGATCGCTGAATTAAGACTGATTGGTCGTGTATTAGCAGATAATGTATACGTAGATGCAAGATGCATTGCTACGCGTGATCAAGATATTGGGGCTGAGCTTGCCAATCAATTAATGTTTCAAACACAACCAATATCTATACGATCCCCTTTGACTTGTAAAAACATGCTTTGGATCTGTAAACTATGCTATGGTTGGAGTCTTACTCATGGTAATCTGGTAGAATTAGGAGAAGCAGTAGGTATTATTGCGGGTCAGTCTATTGGGGAACCAGGGACTCAATTAACCTTAAGAACTTTTCATACTGGTGGGATATTCACGGGTGGTATTGCGTAACATATACGAACTCCTTTTACTGGAATTATTAAATCCAATACCGATTCGGTTTATCCCACACGTACACGTCATGGACATCCTGCTTGGATATGTGACAATGATTTATCCATTACTATTGGGAATAAGTATGAGGTACGTAATCCAACAATTCCACCGCAAAGTTTGATCTTGGTTCAGAACAATCAACATGTAGAATCAAAACAAGTTATTGCGGAGGTTCATGTTACAACATCCACTTCAAAAGAAAGAATTAAAAAATATATTTATTCCAGCTTGGACGGGGAGATGCACTGGGGTGCGAAGGTGCGTCACAACCCTGAGCATGTACATAGCAACATTCATCTCATAACTAAGACAAGTTATGTACGGGTATTATCGGGAAGATTTCATAGTATCGGTGGCATACGATTCTTCTACCGGGATGAAGATCAAATTGATGTTCAATTTCCTTTGACCGAGGAAAATAAACCACCTCTTGATTCTCATTCGAAAAAAGATCAGATAAATTCTGAATCATTCAATTTTTTTTCGAGAAGAAACAAAAAAACCTTTAATAATTCAGAGTTCGATCATAGCATATCCAATAATAGGGATTGGAATTCTATATATTCCACTTTCATTTTGCATGGTTATAAAGTAACACGAAAACATAAAAAGGATAAAGTTTTTTTCTCACCGGAACGAGATAGAAACAGATACAATGAACAAATCCCGGATTTTGAATTTATCCCTAAAATATATAAAAATGGTGTTTTACAAAATAATGATATTTTGGCCATTTCAAATGATCCTAGATACATAACAAAGGATTGGGGGATTATCAAGCATGGTACCATAAAAATTGATTCGATTGGCAAAAAAAACGAGATTGTTGAGAATAGAAAAAAGAAAAGATTTATGACAAGACATGAGATAATCGGAGGTGGTAACTTTTTTTCAATCCCGGAAGAAGTACATATTGTACATGAACCTTTTTCTCCCATCTTAGTAGAGGATCATAGTATTATTCAGGCAGGTGCAAAAATAACTTTGGATATTCATAGCCGAGTGAGCGGATCAGTTCGAATACAAAAGATAACATACAATAAATTCGAAATAAGAATATTACCTGGTTGTATCATTCATCCAGGAAAAGCAAGGGAAATATCCGAACAAAGGGACGCTTTAATACAACCGGGGAAAATAATTTTTGGTAAATTCAGATCCAGGAATTGGGCTTATCTCCAGTGGATCATACCTCGTACAGATAAACCTTTTGCTTTACTCAGACCCGCAATGGAATATGAAATTGAAATACCTGACAAATTAACAACATTCTCTCATCGAGAGTTACTGGGGGAACAAGGAACTCTAAGAGTGAAGGCTGTTCAATATCTTCTCTATGAGGATGGTAAAGAAGTTCGAATCAATGACACGGGTATCCAATTAGTTCAAACTTGTTTAGTCTTGGATCGAGAAAAGGGATCTCCTATGAGAGTAGAAAAGGCCTATGCTTCTTTCATTGAAATAGGAACGAATAAAACTTTCCAATTCCAATATTTTCTTCAACTTAGTTTGATAAAACATTCTTTAGATACTGGGAATAATGACAATGATAATAATAATGATGATGATAATAATAATACGGCAGATTCCATATATATTTTGGGCAACAAAGTTCATTACACCAGTCATTTTTCCAATGAGGGAAGCCAATCATTTAGTAAACATAAAGGTATTATTCGTATTCTACCCGATAGAGATCAAGAAAACACATCTTTTCTTATCTTGTCCTGGGATGATTCTCTCTCCCTCACCCTTTCATTTATTGATTCAAAATATTATGATACAGTAGAAAAAAACGATATAAAATTTGATTCAGAGGCCAATGCTTCTCCGACAGAATTTTTGAAGGATTCCTTAATATCCCCAAGTGAAAGTAATAAAAGTACACAATTTGATTTAAAAGGAATTACTACAGATTCTATTTTATCGATCCAAGAGGATTTACAAGAAAATCTTACGCAAGTAACTCTGTTGGAGAAGTTAGGTATTTTAGGTAATTTACATAGTATCGCCGATCCTCTATCTTCCCTCTGTTGGTTAATCCATGGTAGAGTTCCATCCAATAAATATTCCATTGTTGAAAATTTAAAAAATACTTCCGAAGTGCCTAAATGGTATTTTTCAGATGAAAATATAAGAAATTATCATTTGATTTTCCGCAAAAATATTATTTTTGATTTACTAAATTGGTGTTTATCGTTATTCTGTCCATACAAAAAAACATTCCGATTAGTTAGTCTTGGACAATTAATATGTGAGGGTGTATCTACACCCGAATATGGACCACTTTTTCGATCTTGTCAAATAATAGCCATTCATATACAATTTGTAGTAATTAGATTAGCTAAGCCATACTTAGCTAATGTAGGAGCGACTGTTCATAATAGTTGTGGAGACATTGTTAAAGAAGGAGATGCATCAATAACATTAATATATGAAAGATTAAGATTTGAAAATATTATTCTTCAAGGTCTTCCTAAGATCGAGCAACTTTTAGAATCCCGCCCTAATACTTCAGTATCAATGGATTTCAAAGACAGTTTTGAAGATCGGAATAACGATGTGACATGGATTTTCGGATACCCTTGGAGTTTCTTTCTCAGCGCTAGAGTAAGTTTAGAACAAAGTCGAATCGATTCGGTTGATCAAATTCAGAAGGGTTATCGATCACAAGGAGTGAAAATATCCGATAAGCATTTGGAAATTATTGTGCGCCAAATGACATCAAAAATAGTTACTTTAGAAGATGGAATAGCTAATGTTTCTTCACCCGGAGAACCAATAGAAGTTTCACGGGCGCAAAGGATGAATCGTGCTTTGGAAGAAGAGATTCCTTATAAACCTATATTACTGGGAATAACGAAAGCATCTATTAATACTAAGAGTTTCCTTTCAGAAGTGAGTTTCCAAGAGACTACCAGAATATTAGCTAGAGCTGCTATCCGGGGTAAAATCGATCGGTTGAAAGGCTTAAAAGAGAATGTCATTCCTGGTGGAATAGTTCCTGCTGGTACTGGGTGCAGAGAAGCAATTTGGCAAGTAACTCCAGAGAAAAGAAGGGGGATTTTTTTGGGAACAAAGAATAATAAACTATTCATTAACGAGATTAAACACATTTTATTTTATGGAGAAAAAGAATTCCCTATTTATTCCAGTAAAAAAACTATTCATAAAGCGTTAAGAACATCAGTATCCGAAGCGGATTGAAATAAATAACTTTAATGCAAAGTTTGTTTTAGTAGGAAGAGAATTAGATAAAACTAAAGAAATTTTTATTATTTACGAGTGTTATTTCCATATACTATTATTCGAGAACCATTGGGTTGTTAATAACCGAACGGGACAAAGAAATAACTTCTTATATAACAAATTATAAAATTTCCACATCTTATTATTTATGGGAATATAATCCTAAATTTTTAAGAGATTCGATTTATTGGTAAATTTAGTCCATATTATGTATGGTCCCTGGACTACATTATATTATAATCCCTGGGATTCTACTCGAGATGGGAAAGAAGAGGAAACGGAACCAAAATCTTGGAATATTTCTTTGAAATAAATTATAAAAGCAGGAGTTCATTTCAGCTATCAAGCTCAGAAGTAGAATCCTAGGGTAGGGAGGCAGGCGCTTCATATCCCCGCGGAAAGGGTATTTATATTAAAATTCTACTTAAAGCGCGCGCATAAGAAGCCTGTGATTAAATGGCTAATGCAGCAAGTAAAAGAAAACAATTTTCGATAGTTGATACGAAATATAAAGCAGCTGATGCTATTAAATCAGCTGCTACAAAAGCTCACATAATTTAAAGAAAAAAAAAGCTCGGTGGTATGTCAACTAATTGGTCTACTGCGGAAACACGTCCGCCCTCAAGGATTAAAAGATTTGGGGGACAGGAGGATCTGATGAATAAGCAGCCATTCTGAAAATACAATTAGCTCAACCGCGGAAAAATATCCAGGCGTAATTAAATATGCGACAGGTTTATCCGATGTTGTAACAACTGTTGATTAACGGAAAGATTCTACTGTTATTCAAGATGGAAAGATTCTACTGTTATTCAAGACGGAAAGATTCTACTGTTATTCAAGAATGTATAATTTTAAGTATTCCAACCATTTGCTTAGTAGATATACTACAGATTGCGACCCGGATCTTATTACGGATATCCCAATTCCAGCCAATAATAATTATAGATCTTCAATTGGTTGGATCTCGAATAAATTTATGTCAGCGATTCGCGAAGGTCGTGATTTCCAAGAACCCGGGAATTCTTGAGTTAATCACTGCTTTCGGACCTGAAAATATATGATATATTTATATAAATATCTTTTCATTTTCTTAATATATTTTATTTTGTTTTGTTCAAAAAAGATATTTATAAATAGATAAAGTGGTCGAAAATTAAAAAGTGAGATATTAAAAAAAAAAAAAAATAGAATCATTTCTTCTTTTTATAGTTAATCTTTAGGAGGAGCAATATGCATATTGCACCATCTCTATCTTCCATTACCACGTTCCATAATTTGTACGAAATATCCGGTGTGGAAGTAGGTCAACACTTTTATTGGCAAATAGGTAGTTTCCAGGTTCATGGACAAGTACTTATAACCTCTTGGGTTGTAATTACTATTTTATTAAGTTTAGCCATTCTAGCTACTGGAGATCTATAAACCGTTCCGCCGGATGGTCAAAATCTCGTCGAATATGTTCTAGAATTTATTCGGGACTTGGCTAGAACTCAAATTGGAGAAGAGGAATATCGTCCTTGGGTCCCTTTTATTGGAACCATGTTCTTATTTATTTTTGTCTCCAACTGGTCAGGCGCTCTTCTCCCTTGGAAAATCTTTGAGTTACCCCATGGAGAGTTAGCTGCACCTACGAATGATATTAATACTACTGTTGCTTTGGCTTTGCTTACATCGGTAGCATATTTTTATGCAGGTCTTCACAAAAAAGGTTTAAGTTATTTTGGTAAATATATTCAACCAACCGCAATACTTTTACCGATCAATATCTTAGAAGACTTTACTAAACCTTTATCACTTAGCTTTCGACTTTTTGGCAATATATTAGCTGATGAATTGGTGGTTGCTGTTCTTATTTCTTTAGTACCTCTGGTAGTTCCCATACCTATGATGTTCCTAGGATTATTCACAAGTGCTATTCAAGCTTTGATTTTTGCAACTCTAGCCGCAGCTTATATAGGAGAATCCATGGAAGGTCATCATTAGCCATTGAATAGGCTTTTCAATTGGATAGATGGACACACGATTCTTATTCATCTGTATGGAATATAGACGTTCGAGGTTGAAGTGAAATTTTTATTGGTGTAGATAGTTTTTGGAAAATCAATCGCTTTGCTAGATCTAGTTTCTTGAAAAAAGATTGATATCTTCCCGTAAAATAAATTGATTCTTATATATTGATCTTTTTCGATTCTAATATAAATTGATTTTCTTGGGTATAATAGGAATAATATGAACGATCATGAAACTTTTTTTTTTTTTTCATATCAGTCAAATTGAATTAGTAAAGTCTCTTAATAAAATAAAAGGTTATATGAAAATAACTGAACAATTTTCAAATTGAACTTAGTTGATTAGAATATTCACCTCTTAATTTAATTGTTCCTCGGTCACAACATAATAGAATAGGCGAAAAATCAAACTTATTATACATTATGGATGTAATTCGATTTACATAATTCATGTAATATAAAGTGATTAGGTTAGGAAATCGAGATAGAATTGCTATTCGGTTAAATTCATTCTGCTTCTCCTCAATATCTGAGTAATATTGAAATATGTAAAAAATAATGAATACGTAATCTATTGGATAGGCGTAAAGAAGAATGAAAAAGAATATTCTTTTTTATCTTCATATTCTTTATCATCTTTAGCGACACCATTACTTTAATGAGAAACATCTTGAGTTATTAACTATTTTTATGAAAGATTTTATAATGAGTAAAAGTAGTTAGCAATAGAGGATAGGTTTTCATTAACCATTCCCCAACCTTAGTTGGAGGAGATCGATTACCATATGAACCCCCTGATTTCTGCTGCTTCCGTTATTGCTGCTGGATTAGCTGTAGGTCTCGCTTCTATTGGACCCGGTGTTGGTCAAGGCACCGCTGCGGGTCAAGCTGTAGAAGGTATTGCGAGACAACCAGAAGCTGAAGGTAAAATTCGAGGTACCTTGTTGCTAAGCTTAGCTTTCATGGAAGCTTTAACTATCTATGGACTAGTTGTAGCTCTAGCACTTCTATTTGCAAATCCTTTCGTTTGATCCGAGGAACGAAGCTCCGTACCTCTTGTTACTAATAATTAATCCCCTTCTTCTCTATTTAATTTGTTCGTCTGTTCAGCCGATTCTCTATAGAGAATCGGGGGGCTGATAATAATGAGTAAGTAATAAAATCTCTCTCCTACCCTTTAAACCCTGACTTTTGTAGCAGAGAGTAGAGCAAGGTATTTATACGACCCTATTTTATAAATAGGTGAAACTTCATCAGACTGAGAAATCTCTCATAAATTCTATTTCAAACTATGTATGATGTTCAGTAGGGTCGAATAGAAAAACTCTGTAAAACTTAGATAACTTATGACGGGAGAAGAGTATAAAAAATATGATAATTGATCCTGTTGTTTTCCCGAGTTACTGGCCTCCTGCTGCGAGTCTCGGCTTAAATACCAACCTTTTAGAAACAAATTTGATTAATTTAGGTGTAGTAATTGGTCTACTGGTTTACTTCGGAAAGGGAGTGTGTGCGGGTTGAATATTTGGATGAAATAGCTGGATCCACTCAGCTGCACTTCGGAGAAAGGGAAGGTGCATAACCCCAACGAATTACTTCTGAGCCAAGAATTCAGAAGAACTATAGCATTTCGTAAAATCAGTGAACATTTTTATTTTTTTATTAACTGATAAGGGAATTTTGTAAAAATGGTCAAAGCTGAATTGCTTGAAGTCTAAGTACAACAGGGTATTCTTTCCCCACTGTGTTCATAGGGACGAAAAACATGGTTGGAGATTCATCTGATGTATAACACTCATATCAAAATGATTCTAAAATTCATTTTAATAGATGAATTGTCATAATCTCCTATGAATATGAATGACCAATTTTGGTTTTTCGGTACTAAATCGACAACCTACATACATTAAGAATTATTCAGAAAAAACAACCTTACTGACGATTTGATCATAAGAGAGCCAGCCTTCTATAATCTCCAAGTTTGAAGAATTTATAGTTCTACAAAAAAATGGGATATGAATGAAAAGGGTAGGCTCAGTTAGAAAATGGATTTATATATTCTATTCATGGGAGACTGAGCAAGAGAGCCGGATGAATTGAAAGATTCGTGTTCGGTTCGGGAAGAGATTGTTAATCTGTAAAATCGATAGATAATCTACTTTCATTAAGTAATTTATTGGATAATCGTAAACAGACCATCTTGAATATCATTCGCGATGCAGAAGAACGATATAAAGAGGCTATTGATAAGCTTAAACAAGCTCAGAACCGCTTACAACAGGCAGAAACAAAAGCAGACGAGATTCGCATAAATGGACTATCTCGAATGGAAAGAGAGAAACAAGATCTAATAAATTCCGCTGGTGAAGATTTAAAACGATTAGAAGACTCTAAAAATGCTACTATTCGTTTCGAAGAACAAGGAGCAATCGAACAAGTTCGCCAACAAGTTTCCCGACTTGCATTAGAAAGAGCTCTCAAAGCTTTAAACATTCGTTTGAATAGCGACGAATTGCACTCACGCATGATTGATCATCATATTGGCCTATCGATGGAGAAAAATAACTGATTAGCCTTTTCTTATAGGTTCTATTTTTCAGGAATCATTAACGAACGCTAATGGTAAACATTCGACCCGACGAGATTAGCAGCATTATTCTCAAACAAATTGAGCAATATAATCAAGAAGTAAAGGTTATGAATATCGGTACCGTACTCCAAGTAGGGGATGGAATTGCCCGTACTTATGGTCTCGATGGAGTAATGGCAGGGGAATTGGTGGAATTTGTGGATGGTACAACGGGAATTGCTTTAAATTTGGAATCAGACAACGTTGGAGTTGTATTGATGGGTGACGGATTGGCTATACAAGAAGGCAGTGCTGTAAAAGCGACAGGTAAAATCGCTCAGATACCAGTAAGTGACGCTTATTTGGGTCGCGTCGTAAACGCTTTAGCTCAACCTATTGATGGCAAAGGTCAAATTTCAGCTTCTGAATTTAGACTAATTGAATCTCCCGCTCCGGGCATTATTTCGAGACGTTCCGTGTATGAACCCATGCAAACAGGTCTTATTGCTATTGACTCTATGATTCCCATTGGACGCGGTCAACGAGAATTAATTATTGGGGACAGACAGACTGGTAAAACAGCAGTAGCTACAGATACTATTTTGAATCAGAAAGGTCAAAATGTAATATGTGTCTATGTAGCTATCGGTCAAAAAGCCTCTTCTGTGGCTCAGGTAGTTAATAACTTTGAGGAACGGGGAGCAATGGAATATACTATTGTGGTAGCAGAAACTGCAAATTCTCCTGCTACATTGCAATATCTTGCCCCTTACGCGGGAGCAGCTTTAGCAGAATACTTTATGTATCGTAAACAACATACTCTAATCATTTATGATGATCTTTCTAAGCAAGCACAAGCTTATCGACAGATGTCCCTTTTATTAAGAAGACCACCCGGTCGAGAAGCTTATCCAGGAGACGTTTTCTATTTGCATTCCCGTCTTTTGGAAAGAGCAGCTAAATTAAGTTCTCAACTAGGTGAGGGAAGTATGACTGCTCTGCCTATAGTCGAAACCCAAGCCGGAGACGTTTCGGCTTATATTCCTACTAACGTGATTTCCATTACCGACGGACAAATATTTTTATCGGCTGATTTGTTTAATGCCGGAATTCGACCCGCAATTGATGTGGGTATTTCTGTATCTAGAGTAGGATCCGCAGCTCAAATTAAAGCTATGAAACAAGTAGCTGGAAAATTAAAATTGGAATTGGCTCAATTTGCAGAGCTAGAAGCTTTTGCACAATTTGCTTCTGACCTTGATAAAGCTACTCAAAATCAATTAGCTAGAGGTCAACGATTACGTGAGTTGCTCAAACAATCTCAAGCAGCTCCCTTGGCGGTGGAGGAACAAGTAGCTACTATTTACGCTGGAGTCAACGGATATTTAGATATACTGGAAATCGGACAAGTTAAAAGATTTCTTGTTCAGTTACGTGAGTATTTAATAACTAATAAACCTCAGTTTGCGGAAATCATACGTTCTACTAAGGTGTTCACGGAACAAGCGGAAATCCTTCTGAAGGAAGCCATTAAGGAACATACTGAATTTTTCCTACTTCAGGAACAAAAATAAATAGATGATTATGTGATGATACGAGGGGAGCTAGGAAAAAGCTCTTTTCCGGCTCTCCCCGTTCACACGGAGAGAAAAAAGCATATTGAAAGGTTTTTCTTAAGCAAAAAATAGTTTTCTCCAAGAAGATATTACGTCCAATAGGATTTGAACCTATACCGGAAGTTTAGAAGACTTCTGTCCTATCCATTAGACGATGGACGCTTTTATTTTCCCCTTCTTCATCGCGAGAAAGGGGAAATAAAATCTGTTGTGAATGAAACAATTCACAGCATAGCTGTAAAAAAGATCTATTAGTAATAGGAAATTTTTTAAACCTATTGATTTTGCTTATTAAATAAAAAAATTTTTATTTATTAAGTAAGCTCTTTCGATGGAGGAGCGGGTAGCGGGAATCGAACCCGCATCATTAGCTTGGAAGGCTAAGGGTTATAGTCGACATTAAATTTGGATTAATTAATGCCTCTAATTCAGAACCGAACATGAAAGTCTCTCTTCATTCGGCTCCCTTATGGAGTGGAGTATAAAGTAAGAAAAGAGATTCTTTTCTTAAATTGAAAACCGAGCATTGGATGATAAATAAGATTTTTATCTAATCGATGGTATCGGGGAAGTTGCATCCATAACATCTATGTCAGTTTTTTCATTCTAAATGAAGAAATACTTTTTAGATGATCCTTCTAAAAAAAAAAAAAAAAAAAAAATAAAATTTAAAAATCTCAATAATTGATTAAATAGAATGATAAATTAAATGATAAATTCTTTCTAGTTACTTCGTTCCTTGTTTCTATTGGCTCCAATCTTTAGGGGAATATTTTCCACCGAGTTTTAAACGGAAATGCTGATAGCTCTGGTAAACCAAAATTATCATTTTATAGCTATCCGGCTTGAATTTTCAAACAAAAAGAATTCAAGATTTAGTTGCGATGAAAAGAATATCTTTGATTTCTATCCATGGATTCTTGACGAATCAATCTCAGAAGATTGATTTAGCTTCAAAATCATTCCGCTTTGCTATTTTTCAATCCAAAAAAGTAGAATTATTGATTATTATTTTCATGGGAATGATGCTCTTCCTATGGCATTCATAGGAAAGGATTTGAACCTTTGTAAGAATAGGGTTGTCAATTGGAACGTTGATCAATCAATTGATATAAAAGACCCTTCAACTATCCAATAACTTTTGGTTTGAACGAATCGCACTTTTACCACTAAACTATACCCGCTATGATTTGATAGTAGCATAAATTTCTATTTTTTGTCCAATAAAATAATAAGTAAAAATATAAAGCCTTTCCTTATTGATGGATGGAATAAAGTAATACTTTATCTTCAGACCCCATCCCCGGAGATCCAATACCTCGAATCGTTATTTTCACTTCCGGAGATGGCATATTGGGATCACAAATTGCCTTTGCGAGCTGCTAATAGAGCAATTACTAATGGACCCGATACAACTATCAGAGCCAGAACAGTAAGCTGTGCAATAACTTCCAAATTCATTCCTTTTTAACCTCTCTATTTCCAATTTGATTTCATAGAATCGATGAATTCTTCTTTTTTTTTATTTTTTTTTAATCAATAAAGAAAAAATAAAAAATATCTTTTTTCAAATGATATATTATCGTAAATAAATATATATGGTCTATCTAATTTGAATTGGGAGAATCTATAGCCATAAAGAGCTTGTATTGGTACAATGATAGAAAGCCTATTCATCCATTCGAATTTACGAAATTTAAACCATGGATGTGGGTGAAAATTTGGACCAACCCGTGCGTGGTTCATATTACGAATATTCGGGGAGAAAATGAAGGGATGACAGCAATCTCGGACAGTCAAATTATCTTAGTCCTTGTAAGTGCTTTAACAACAAGTTTTTTAGCTTTGAGACCGGGTAATGAATTGTATAATCGATAAGAACCGTTTGCTTTTACGTTCAAGGGATAACCTGGCCAGTTTTTGGCCAGGCCGATGGAATAATATATAGACTAATTTTGATGAAATGAATAATGCAAGCGTTTTTTTTTTTTCGAGAATGTCCATACTCATTCCCGTAACCATTATATTATAATAGCTATATATCCAGTAGAATATATTTTGGAGAATATAGACTTTGGCTCTAGCATCATGTTAGAGTAAGAATACTTCCCTGCTCGGGGAGATGGCCGAGTGGACTAAAGCGGCGGATTGCTAATCCGTTGTACGATCATTCGTACCGAGGGTTCGAATCCCTCTCTCCCCGTTTACTAACTAAATATTTATCTTATGAATCCATAGAATCTCTGTAATTATTCTTTACGTCCGGGATTACGTCCAGGATCATTTGATAGGGATCCAAAAACGGGGAGAGAAACAAGAAAAATGACCACTGTGTAAACGAGCAGCTTGAGAGTAAGCATGACGTAATCTCCGGGATCATTGCGTTACTAGGAGTAGGATGGAGTAAATTATCAATCCCTATACCACCTTTATTTGAATAAAATAAAATAAAAAAATTTTTTAATTTTATTTTAATGAAACAAAAATGATTTTTTATATTGATTATCATAGCCGATTAAATTGAATTGAGGAAAGAGGGATTTGAACCCCCGTCAACTCGGTTCCTCCGGTTAAAATGAGCCAGCAGCCCCGGGATCGCCGCAATCGACCTTCTCCAAAAACCTTCTTTTTTTTTTCAAGGTAATTTTGGTAGTTCGATTGGAAGGGGTGAATAAGACAAGTAAGTTATTCGAAAGAAAGGGGAAAATAAATAAATATATAAATATATATATATATATATTTATATATTTATTTATATTATCGGAAACTCACGGAGGCTTGCCGGACAAAGGCTAGGGGGAAAAGGAACAACGGTATGATCGGCATTATATCCACAATCGGATCGAAAATAGCATAAGCTTCGGGTGATTTAGCCAAAACGGTATCACTTAAACAAGTGGTGTTTCCTGGATAGGTATCAAACATAACTAACATTTTTTCTCCGAAAAAAGAAAGATTATTACAGGGGTTCAGTACGGCACGAAAGGAACCAACCTCATAAATTCTTGATGAAAGTTTTTCAGTACATTCCATTACGTACGCATGGGTCCTCCAAGCCCAGTCCCATATTTGCGCGATCTCCCTCCCAGTGAAACAAATGAAAGAAAAAGAAATCAATATTTTTTCTATTCCGTTCAATTTTATCAAGAATCCTTCTTTTATTCTATCTCATCTCTTTTTGTTTCCGCAATTAATCTATTTCTACTTAACAATCTATTTTATTTCATAGAAACGAATAAATCTTGGACTGAGATTTAGTCCGAATAGATAGATAGATTGACAACAACCTTAATATCGGGATTGAATAGCATCGGATATATCTCCTATGGGGCGTGGCCAAGTGGTAAGGCACCGGGTTTTGGCCCTGGTACTCGGAGGTTCGAATCCTTCCGTCCCAGGCTTCTCCGATGAAATAAAAAAGAGTCCTCTTGGAAGGAAATGAAATGAACATTTCAATTTTCTACTATTTATTTGTAGTAGTATATTCTCTGAATCATCTTACGACAATATTATAGGTATGGCAAGCAGAATCTCTGCGGAGTAGAATAGGGAAAACAGAAAAAGAATCTTCTTCATGAAATTAGCCTATTGGTTGTATGCCGGCCCTGCTCATATCGGAACTCTTCGAGTAGCCAGTTCCTTCGAAAATGTGCATGCAATTATGCATGCTCCTCTGGGAGATGACTACTTTAATGTAATGCGTTCCATGCTGGAAAGAGAGAGGGATTTTACTCCCGTAACTGCTAGCATAGTAGATCGTCATGTATTAACACGCGGATCCCAAGAGAAAGTTGTTGATAATATTATTCAGAAAGAGAAAGAAGAGCGTCCTGATTTGATTATATTAACACCTACCTGTACTTCTAGTATCTTACAGGAAGATCTACAAAACTTTGTGGATAGAGCATCTATTGCTTCTGATTCTGATGTAATTCCCGCGGATGTGAATCATTATCGAGTTAATGAACTTCAGGCAGCGGATAGAACTTTGGAACAAGTGGTTCGATATTATTTGGGTAAGGCTCGTAGACAAGGAAAATTGAATCGATCTATAACAGATATACCTTCCGCAAATATTATCGGTATTTCTACGCTGGGCTTCCACAATCAACACGATTGTCGCGAATTAAAACGTTTATTACAGGATCTGGGTATTGAAATTAATCAGGTAATTCCCGAAGGGGGATTTGTAGAAGATCTCCAAAATTTACCAAAAGCCTGGTTTAATTTTGTTCCTTATCGTGAAATAGGCTTAATGACAGCAATATATTTGGAAAAAGAATTTGGAATGCCTTACATATCTACAACTCCTATGGGAGTTATAGATACGGCTGAGTTTATCCGACAAATACAAGGGCATGTTAATAAATGGACTCCTGCTTTTTCCAATAAAACAGTTGATTATGAACATTATATTGATCAACAAACCAGATTTGTTTCTCAAGCCGCTTGGTTCTCAAGATCCATCGATTGTCAAAATTTTGTAGGAAAAAAGGCAGTTGTTTTTGGTGATGCAACTCATGCTGCTTCAATGACTAAGATACTTGCTCGAGAGATGGGGATTCGTGTTTGTTGTACGGGTACCTATTGCAAACACGATGCGGAATGGTTTAACGAACAAGTTTGGGGTCTCTGTGATGAAGTACTTATTACAGATGACCATATTGAAGTAGGGGATATGATCGCTCGTGTAGAACCATCCGCCATATTTGGTACTCAGATGGAACGTCATATTGGTAAACGTCTTGATATTCCCTGCGGAGTTATTTCTCCACCAGTTCATATCCAAAATTTCCCATTGGGATATCGGCCTTTTTTAGGTTATGAGGGTACTAATCAAATAGCCGATTTAGTTTATAACTCATATACTTTGGGCATGGAAGACCATCTTTTAGATATTTTTGGTGGTCATGATACTAAAGAAGTTATTACTAAATCATTATCCGCAGAAACGGATTTGATTTGGAATTCCGAGAGTCAATTGGAATTAAGTAAAATTCCTGGATTTGTTAGGGGCAAAATTAAAAGAAAGACTGAGAAGTTTGCAAGACAGAGTGGCATTACAAAAATTACTGTCGAAGTAATGTATGCAGCTAAGGAAGCATTGAATGCTTGAAACATTACATTGGGAACCTTCTCTCTATCCTTCCATCCACCTATAGTATAACATAAGACTAAAAACTTCATTTCATAAAAATAGAATAGAATAAAAACTCATGCCATTTATTTCATATATTCCTACAACATATTCATTTACACCTTATATCTGAATCTCAAAGAAAGATTATGGTAAAACTTCGTTTAGAATGATATGTTAGAAAACGACGTGCAACTTGAATATTATGATCGGTTTCGTGGAACATCTGCCATTCCCTATCCGAATTAAAGAACTCCTATCCCAACATACGTTTCCAAACACAATCTTTTTTTTTTTTTTTAGTGAGGTTCGCGTAACAACGTAGAATCTTCTTTATAACCTACGAGTTAGGAGATATAATCTAAAGTTAACGTAGAAAAAAAAAAAAAAAGCTATTGAAACTTTGTCCAACTTTTTAAAAATTAAATTTACTAAATTAGTAAATAGATTCTTACTTATCAAACAAATAATTTAAATTTTTTAATTTTCAATAAGTTGATCAAACAATGTAATAATTAATAATTGTTATAATTGATTACGGTGAATGAAAGAAATCGAAATTATTTTCATTTCCCCTCCCTCAATCGAAAAAAGTGGGGCTGATTATGAAGATCAGTCTAAGAACGATAAAATCCTATTTGATTTTTTAAACGACGAGATTTAGATGAAGTTAAAGATGACTCAATAGAGAGAACACACTAATTCCAAACGTGGAAAAAACATACCGTATGTATAGGATAACCTTCATTTTAATTTCACTGAAGTGAAGCCATTATTGATTGAGCCGTACGGGGAAAAAACTTCGTATAGAGGAAAGCTCAACCTGCAGAGATTGTTGGATAGGGATACCCGCCTTAAAGCAAGGATATTTGAACAAATCAAAGCTAATTGAGATGGTTATGAGTTCAATGCTTGATCCATTTTTCCAAATCCTATTATATGTTCATTTAGTAGAATAGCCTTCGTTACAATGGGTTAGGTAAAGATTGCGTTTATGTTTAATACAACCTATTTTTCGTTTTACCGAAATAGATCTAAAATCAAGTTAATGATATCGAGAAATAGCTAAATGGAATAATGAGAGGCCAGATAGAAGATATGAGGGAGGAGGGGGGAGCTTATCGTTCCGTCAAGCCGTTTCTTCCCATTAAATGGGGGAGAAAAAACAAAAAATACTTTATCCATCTCCGCTCCGGGAGGTGGTCCCTGTTGAACTCCCAGTCGACTAGCTTCCTTCTCGTTAACCATTCTTCTGTTCCCTATCATTATAGATTTTTTTTCCTTTCCACGGAATAAGAAGAAAAAATCGGAAATCCTGAAGCAATTAATATTAAAAAAAAGAAAAACATTAATAAAAAAAGAAAAAGAAAGCCTGCATCAATAATTTTTTTATTCATTCTCTCTCAACTTGACTTACTCTGATTCATATTCTCAAGGTTCATTTATTCCTTTTCATCCATTCTTCCAGTATACTCTATTATTTCATTCTCGGGGTTGTTAATCCAACGGTAGAGTAATCGGCTCCCAAAAGTTTTATAAGACTACGATTGATCGACTTAGCGGAAAAAAGTCGTTTCATTATATAATTTTTCTCAAGCTTAATTTGATCAAAATCTCTTTCTTAGTATCGTAATGGAAGGAAAAGATTCGGATTGCTTTGTTAAAACAGATCTACTACTCAAGCGGAAAAGTTAATGGATAAAGCTAGATGGCTTAAATCATAGATGGAACCAGAAGAATGAGCTCCCGTTTATTCAAAGATCCCATTTAATATTCTCTTTACTAATTGAAAGTTAGGAGTAAATTAGTAACCAATATAAGAGAGGGGTTGTTCCTACAAGAAGGGTATTCTTATCAGAAATGAATCTTGAATACTCGGATAAATAAATACAAATGTGTAAAAGAATAACCAGCGTGCCGACTAAATAAAGTGATTTATAAGTCAGTTAAGCGATCAGTTTGCAAAAAGAGATCCTTTTTTCGAAAAGATTAATGCTTTTTTACAAGGAATCAAATGAGTTTTAGATAAAAATTATTTTATAGAATCTTTTTTTTTTATCTCTGAATAAATGAAAATAAATCTATCCGATCTTCGCGTGGATCGCACTATGCATCATTTCTCATCCCAAGGAGTTACTCATATGAGAACCATAGCTTGGGTTTTATCTGAAATAAAGAAGCTACGAAGAAATCAAAAAAATATCTTGTGGCAACAACGCTTTTTATATAAACTTCTCCTTCATGATGATATTTACGCAATTGCTTATAATTGTTTTTCAAATAAATCGAATTTAAAACGAAAAGAGGATTCAGGTCCGAGCAACAATCATTTAAGTTTCATAATCATAGAGCGTCTAATTGATAGAATACGTCAACAAGACCTTCCAGATACTTTTTTATCTTTATCAAGGAAGCGTCTTGGGAGGAAGGGTGATAAAAAAAATCAATCTTTCAATTACTATATCAATTCTTCTTGCGGATCAATTCGAGAAGGTCCGACTATAGTTCTGCAAATCCATTTCTTGATGCAATTGCAACCCTTGTTAAGGGAAACGAATGAATGGAATAGTTTTCGATCTATTCATTCCATATTCCCTTTCATGGAGGATCATTTTTCGCATTCCTATTATTTCTTAGGTACTAAATTACCCTATTCTCTCCATCCAGAAGTACTTATTCGAATTTTTCGTCGACGGATTTAGGATGCTCCCTTTCTACACCTATTACGATTCATTCTCCACGAACAACAAAATCTAATTATCTCAAATACAACCATCTTTTTCTCTCCAAGAGAAACAAATAGGTTATCCATATTTTTATGGAATTACTATATATATGAATCCGAATCTACTTTAGTCTCCCTTTGGGAAAAAACCTTACATTTTGAATCGTTCTCCGCTTCATCTGATCAAACTAACTCTATTCAAAAGATCGAGCATATTGCAAAGCCATCCTATGTTGCGAAGCCATCATGGATGATTACTCAACCGGAAAACGTCTCTTTTTTCGTGAAAAATCCTTCTATTCATTATGTAAGATATGAAAACAATTACATGGTAGCTTTGAAAGGTACTAAATATTTAGCCCAGAGATGGAAGCATTTTTTTTTAAGATTTTGGCAATATCATTTTCATTTTTGGGTTCAACCATACAGGATACGTATTCAAAAATCATCCAAAGATTGTTTTCCTTTTTTGGGTTATATCCTAGGTATTGGACCCAAAATCACTACAGTTCGAGCTGAAATGGTGGATGATTTACCCATTGCTATCAGTCTTCCTACCAGAGAATTGTGTGCTATAACTCCAATTTCCGGTCTAATCGGATTATTAGCCAAAGAAAAATTTTGCGATACTTTGGGACATCCAATTGGTAAATTAGCTTGGACTGCTCTAAGAGACGATGACATTCTCAACCGATTCAATCAAATTTGGAAAAATATCGACTATTATTATAGTGGATGTTCAAATAAAGAGGGGTTGTATCGAATACAATATATACTTCGATTTTCATGCGCGAAAACTTTGGCTTGTAGGCATAAAAGTACAATACGCGTTGTGTGGAAAAAATATGGTTCAAAACTGTTTCCGAGATCTTCTTTTTCGGAGAAACCAGAGTTAATATCCCCGTTTCTCCCCAAGGTTCATTATCATAAAAAAAAATTTTGGTATTTGGATATTATCCAAATAAATTCTTTAGCAAATTCGTTGCAAAAAAGAGGTATACTCGAATTCGAAACTGATTCTACTAACGAGAGGCTCGTCGGGCAATTCAATTGCCGAGACTCAAGATAATCTTGTGAAAGAACTGAAGCGATAGGTACGTACATAGCATAGAGAGAGCCATGCGCAATGAAAATTGCAAACGCAGAAAACCGGCCCCCAGAGGAGAGTAATTCACCTACTTTCATCCGACGAGTTCTGGATGAGTTCGAGCCCCGGCCAACCCGAACCCAATTGATCGGATTCAATTCATTTTTTTTTTTTCTCTTACACTTTAAATTTGAAATAGTATATAATGGGTATGTTTCCCTATTGATGAGATAAAGATGAAATGATATTTGTTATGTTGCAAGTAAGTTATGTAACATAGGCTACTTATGTCACTCCAATCATTTAATTACTTACTGTTTTACGTATTTTAAGAATCTGGACCTCTGAATAAGAAACAGGGGTTGACAACAAGGGGGTAACTCCGTATAATATAGAATAACAAGCATACAAAATATAATATTTGTGCTTGGGTAATAATTCTTATTCAACAAGCCAAATTTTACCATGACCGCAATTATAGAGAGAAGCGAAAGCGCGAGCCTATGGGGTCGCTTCTGCAATTGGATTACCAGCACCGAAAACCGCCTTTATATTGGATGGTTTGGTGTATTGATGATTCCTACCCTACTAACTGCAACTTCTGTATTCATCATTGCTTTTATTGCAGCTCCTCCAGTGGATATTGACGGTATCCGTGAGCCCGTTTCCGGTTCTCTCCTTTACGGAAACAATATCATCTCTGGTGCCATCATTCCAACTTCTGCAGCTATCGGTTTACACTTCTACCCTATCTGGGAAGCAGCTTCCGTTGATGAATGGCTATACAATGGTGGTCCCTACGAACTAATCGTTCTTCACTTCCTACTTGGCGTAGCTTGCTACATGGGTCGTGAATGGGAACTCAGCTTCCGTCTAGGTATGCGTCCCTGGATTGCTGTTGCATATTCAGCTCCCGTTGCAGCTGCTACCGCTGTTTTTTTAATCTACCCCATCGGTCAGGGAAGCTTCTCCGATGGTATGCCTTTGGGAATCTCTGGTACCTTCAACTTCATGATTGTGTTCCAAGCTGAACACAACATCCTTATGCACCCATTTCATATGTTGGGTGTAGCTGGTGTATTCGGTGGCTCTTTATTCAGTGCTATGCATGGTTCTCTAGTAACTTCAAGTTTGATTCGAGAAACCACGGAGAATGAATCTGCTAATGCAGGTTATAAGTTTGGTCAAGAGGAAGAAACCTATAACATCGTAGCTGCTCACGGTTACTTTGGCCGGTTGATCTTCCAATACGCTAGCTTTAACAACTCCCGTTCTCTACACTTCTTCTTGGCTGCTTGGCCTGTAGTAGGTATTTGGTTCACCGCGTTGGGCATCAGCACCATGGCTTTCAACTTAAATGGTTTTAACTTCAACCAATCTGTAGTTGACAGCCAAGGTCGTGTAATCAATACCTGGGCTGACATTATCAACCGTGCCAACCTTGGTATGGAAGTTATGCACGAACGTAACGCTCACAACTTCCCTCTAGATTTAGCTTCTATTGAAGCTCCTTCCGCAAACGGTTAATTAATGTCTCTACAGATTCCTAGTTATTATCGATAAAAAGATAGTAACTCAGTCGTAACTTTTCAACCTTAACGTTGAAAGTTAGGATCAAACAGGGGGTTCTCGGAGAAAGATAATGACCCTGATTAATTGAAAGGGAGACCGCAGGGGTCCCTGCTGCTTAAAGGGGCCGGGCCCCTAGAGTCCCTAGAAGGGATCTCAAAAATTCTCCCTAACCACCTTCGGGGTCATTATCATATCCGAATGGAATGAATGAGTAGAAGGGGGCGGACGTAGCCAAGCGGATTAAGGCAGTGGATTGTGAATCCACCACGCGCGGGTTCAATCCCCGTCGTTCGCCTGCGTTTATGAAAAGAATTCCGATAATTGGTTGAAAAAATAAGAAAATACTTAGTCTATATTTAGAGAATTAGATAAGGTATAGAGGATTTTAGTGGTGAAATGGTGGACACACGAGATTCGGAATCCCGTAAGAGCATGGGGTCCGAATTCACTTCAAGTAAGTGAGGTTTTGCTAAGAAACTTATCCTAGTTTTTTTTAATAAATCAAATTAATTTGGTGATTCGGGATTGACGGGGCTCGAACCCGCAACTTCCGTCTTGACAGGGCGGTACTCTAACCGATTGAACTACAATCCCATTAAAAACAGTTTAGTTATTATGTCGATCAAAAACTTATGTGTCAAATCTATTCTTTACAATTATTGTAATTGTTCTGTCTGGGTGGAATTAGAATAGATACGTTTCTCTACGAATAGGACAATATCGATAGACGAAAACGAAACGGGATCTTTGTTATTGAAGCAGTAATCCCATTATGGAGCAGTAATCTTTTATTGATGCTGAATGTTCAGATCAACCAGAGAAAGAAACTTCATATAATAAATTAATTGAATAATGAATGGATTGATAAGTTGACATGACATTGGGTCGAGCTGGATTTGAACCAGCGTAGGCATTGCCAGCGGATTTACAGTCCGTCCCCATTAACCACTCGAGCATCGACCCAGTCAGTTGGAAAGAAAGGGGAATAAAAGTTTTTACCCCTCTCTCTTATATCGGGATGGGAATAGAAACGGGTGCGGAAAGTTCTCGGGATATTCGTGATTCCGAAGACTTTTCGTACCCCCAGGGGAATTCGAATCCCCGCCGCCTCCGTGAAAGGGAGATGTCCTGGGCCTCTAGACGATGGGGGCTTATCCTTATGTTACTCAATTCATTATTTACTGTCAATAGTATGGTTCATTTCATTCCAATAATATTTCCAATTATTAGTTTCATTTCTACCTACGGGAGATGGACGGCTTAACATCTGAGGTTCACACATCCCACCCAGCGATATATATATATTATTTGAAGCCGAGTATGTTATATCATCTCCACCTTTAACCCGATAATTAGGTATGGTATTTTGAACCCAGTTTTTTTTTTATGCTATATTAGAGTAAACCTATACGTATTGTATGAATCATGTCTTATCTATTTGGATTCATTATTGAATATTACAAGATTTTAATCAACAATCAATAGTTTATTTATTAAATCTTATCTCCTCGATCAGATTAGACGAAACAACTTGCTCATTCAAAAATCTACGAAGTTTTTGAATGAGCAAGTTGTATTTAGAACAAGTTCGGAGCAGGGGTTAAATAAAAAAGGTAATTTTTTTTTATTCAATATATAAGTCAGGGCGCACTTACCTTTCTCATAGAAGATTAACCGTGGTTCATTCCATAATATTATATTCTCCCTCTAGAGAATCACTACGCTTTTTACTCGCCCATCTCGTTCTAGAACATAATGTTATGTTTGTCCTGCTATATCCTAGTTTATTTCCATAGTTACTACAAGATCAAATGGTAGAAATTCAATTTTACTATAATTTGTTTATGAAATAATATTTTGGACTTTGGGGTGGGGTAGGAGGGGAACTATGCTTTCTTTTTCCTCCTCCGCGAGAGAATAAAGAAAGTAAACCCTTTTTGAACTAACTTTATCACCATCCTTACCTCCTACAAACTATTTTTCCTAATCGAAACACTTCGAAGTGACTAATTATTTCCAGGGTCAAAACGACCATACGGAAATATTTAATTGAATTGCCCATACATAGCATCTACCCGGAGAGGAGATTATTGAAAATTAAAAATTTTTTTTTGAAGTGTTTGTGCTTTTCTTCGGTTATATTATATATATTCAACGAACTTTATCCCATATAAAGGAATGATAGATAAGAGTTCTTCGTTGGAGAGAATGGAAGAACAAAACCTGTTACAATTTCATCGGAAAAATCATTTTAGTTTAGATTACAGATTATAAAATGGGTAAAAAGAAGTTCATCGATATGATGAGAACTGAATCCTTTAATATATCAAAACAATTCAATTAAGAATCATATGATGTGTAATATAATTGGAAAAATATGAGAAGGATCCGCATTACGGAAAGGGGATAAATATGACTAATAAATGATTCTAATACTAATAATAAAGTAAATAACAATGAAAATAAAATTAGAGTCGATTTTATTGGTTCCAGATTTTGATGATCTACGTGGATTGCATTAACTAAATGACTTGCATAACCTATATGATTTTTATTATTAACTTCTATGCATATGGAAAGATTAGGCCAGAAATAAGCTATATATTTTTATGAACTAGTTGACATTTTATTGATTTTTCAATCAAACTATATTTGTTCTTGCAATAATACAATTCTTCCCCTCAAAGAAGCCCTTTTAACTCAGTGGTAGAGTAACGCCATGGTAAGGCGTAAGTCATCGGTTCAAATCCGATAAAGGGCTTCCATATTTTCTCCATAGCCATAGAAGGTATTCTATTCCATTTTATATCCTCCTGGATGAGAATCCACTCATGAACACTTACTAAATTGGAATAGTCAGATGAGAAAGAAAGTTTTATCAAAAACATAATAGTTTGAATAATTACAATTTAAAATTCAGAATTATAATTCTCTATATCGAGCAAAAAGAATATGTAGTGGTCTTATAAGTTTCCATTTTTTATCAACTCGGGAGTGGGGTATTATTGCTCCACCCGGTCCAATTCTCGTAAATAATTACGTGGAAATATCTATTAGCTCATAACATGATGGATTACTTATTTTGGTAGGAAAAGATAAATAGGGCATTAGTTAAGGTTAGTCAAGAGTTAGGAGCTTTCCATATATACGATCGATGTATGTCCGAAGAAAGGAATGACATTGTAAAGGATGGTGTAATTAGTATAGGCCGGGTTTTTGACCCCCCGAGAATTAATCCCTTAGCTCAGATTAACAAGGGAATTTCTGAATAATATAACGAATGATCGATATTTTATTTGATCAAAAAAAAATCCTTTTATTTTATGAGGGTGAGCGGGGGATTCGAATCCCGATCGATCCACTCCATAACTAATAATAAATCCTTAAACGTTTGATATGGAAAGATCATCAATTTTATGAAAATAGTAAACTTGACTTATTATATTGTATATAAGTTGGCTACCCTAATATCAAAATTGACTCGAAACCGTAAATGTGAATTTTATATCAAAGATAAGCCTGGAATCAAAAAACTTAAATCAGGCTTTTCAAAATGAAAAAGAAGTTAGTTTTTCATTCACATTAAAATGTTTTAATTTTGAGAATTGAATCCTGCCTCTTTCCTTCTCCTACTGCTTGCTCCCCATAAGTTAGAAAAGTCTCTTGGTTTATAAATACATATATTTATATATATATATCCTATTTTTTACGGAAGGAGAATGTAAAATAGATGCATCCCGATGAAATAAGGATAAGAGACGTTACTTCTATTGCTCAAACGGATCTAAGAAGGGGATTCAAAGAATTTCAATAATATTAGGTTAAAGGGACATCAAAAGGAAGGGGAATCAATCCTTGTGGGAGAAAATACTAGGGAGAAAAGAAAAGCTTACCTACCTTCTAAAAGGTCTTTGCTAAGTCCGTTTCGAGACCAGGCAAAGATTCATTCTATCTATATTGAATGCTTTGAACCAACAAATGGACTATGATGCATCTATAAAATTGATCAGAGAATTCTTTGGAGGGGGCAAAGAAAGAAAAAGGATCGTTCGTGGATGATCGAATATGATATCTTTCAATGATTCGATAGTGATAAGGTGCTCAAAAATGGTTGAAATAGTTGAATGGGAGAATCACTATGACTATAGCCATTGGAAAGTTTTCCAAAGAGCGAAAAGGTTTATTTGATAACATGGACGATTGGCTAAGGAGAGATCGTTTTGTATTCGTGGGTTGGTCTGGTCTATTGCTTTTTCCCTGTGCCTATTTTTCTTTGGGTGGATGGTTTACGGGTACAACCTTTGTAACCTCATGGTATACTCACGGATTGGCTAGTTCTTATTTGGAAGGTTGTAACTTTCTGACTGCCGCAGTCTCTACTCCTGCTGATAGTTTAGCACACTCTTTGCTGCTATTATGGGGTCCTGAAGCACAGGGAGACTTTACTCGTTGGTGCCAATTGGGTGGTTTATGGACCTTCGTTGCCCTACACGGTGCCTTTGGTTTAATAGGTTTCATGTTGCGCCAATTTGAACTTGCTCGATCTGTACAATTGCGTCCCTACAACGCAATTGCATTCTCTGGTCCGATTGCTGTTTTTGTTTCTGTATTCCTGATCTATCCATTGGGCCAGTCTGGTTGGTTCTTTGCACCCAGCTTCGGTGTAGCAGCGATCTTCCGATTTATCCTTTTTTTCCAGGGTTTCCACAATTGGACTTTAAACCCATTTCATATGATGGGAGTCGCTGGAGTATTGGGTGCTGCTCTTCTATGTGCTATTCACGGTGCTACTGTGGAAAATACTCTATTCGAGGATGGTGATGGTGCAAATACATTCCGTGCTTTTAACCCAACTCAATCTGAAGAGACTTATTCCATGGTTACCGCTAATCGTTTCTGGTCCCAAATTTTCGGTGTTGCTTTCTCCAACAAACGTTGGTTACATTTCTTCATGTTATTCGTACCCGTAACTGGTTTATGGATGAGTGCTATCGGAGTAGTTGGTCTAGCCTTGAATCTGCGGGCATATGACTTTGTCTCTCAGGAGATCCGTGCAGCAGAAGATCCTGAGTTTGAAACTTTCTACACCAAAAACATTCTTTTGAACGAGGGTATTCGTGCTTGGATGGCGGCCCAGGATCAGCCTCATGAAAACCTTGTATTCCCCGAGGAGGTTCTACCCCGTGGAAACGCTCTTTAATGGAACCTTGGCTTTAGGTGGTCGTGATCAAGAAACCACTGGCTTTGCTTGGTGGGCCGGTAATGCCCGACTTATAAACTTATCTGGTAAATTGCTTGGTGCCCACGTGGCTCATGCCGGATTGATTGTGTTCTGGGCTGGAGCGATGAACTTATTTGAAGTAGCTCATTTCGTACCGGAAAAGCCTATGTATGAACAAGGTTTAATTCTACTTCCCCATCTGGCTACTTTGGGATGGGGAGTAGGCCCTGGCGGAGAAGTTGTAGATACCTTCCCATACTTCGTATCCGGAGTGCTTCACTTAATCTCTTCCGCAGTTTTAGGTTTTGGGGGTGTTTATCACGCACTTATCGGACCCGAAACTTTAGAAGAATCCTTTCCATTTTTCGGTTATGTATGGAAAGATAAGAACAAAATGACCACTATTTTAGGTATTCACCTAATCTTGCTAGGTGTTGGTGCTCTCCTTCTAGCGTTTAAAGCCTTGTATTTTGGGGGCGTATATGATACTTGGGCTCCCGGTGGTGGAGATGTAAGGAAAATAACAAATCTTACCCTTAGTCCAAGCGTTATATTCGGTTATTTACTCAAATCACCTTTTGGTGGAGAAGGTTGGATTGTTAGTGTAGACAATTTGGAAGATATAATTGGGGGACATGTTTGGTTAGGTTCTATTTGTATTTTCGGTGGAATCTGGCACATTCTAACCAAACCTTTTGCATGGGCTCGTCGTGCTTTCGTATGGTCTGGAGAAGCTTACTTGTCTTATAGTTTAGGGGCTCTTTCCGTCTTTGGTTTCATCGCTTGTTGCTTCGTTTGGTTTAACAATACAGCTTATCCTAGCGAATTTTATGGTCCTACTGGTCCAGAGGCCTCTCAAGCTCAAGCGTTTACCTTTCTGGTTAGAGACCAACGCCTTGGAGCTAACGTAGGTTCTGCTCAAGGACCCACTGGTTTAGGTAAATACCTTATGCGTTCCCCCACTGGAGAGATTATTTTTGGGGGAGAAACGATGCGCTTCTGGGATCTTCGTGCTCCATGGTTGGAACCCCTAAGGGGTCCTAATGGTTTGGATTTGAATAAGTTGGAAAAAGACATACAGCCTTGGCAGGAACGACGCTCGGCGGAATATATGACTCATGCTCCTTTAGGTTCTTTGAATTCCGTAGGTGGAGTAGCTACTGAGATTAATGCAGTGAACTATGTTTCTCCTCGGAGTTGGTTAGCTACCTCCCATTTTGTTCTAGGATTCTTTTTCTTTGTAGGTCATTTATGGCATGCAGGAAGAGCTCGTGCAGCTGCAGCCGGATTTGAGAAAGGAATTGACCGTGATTCCGAACCTGTCCTTTCTATGACACCCCTTAACTAGAGGAGTGAATAGAAATGAGTAAGCTGGAATTCCAGCTCAGCTAAGAAAAAGCTTCCCCGAATACGAGTGATAAATACCGTCCTGCTAAAAGCTCGGCTATTCATAGCCGAGCTTTCAAATCAATTGATATTGATAACTAGATTCGTGAATGAGATGATTCTTCGACGGAAGGAGAGAGAGGGATTCGAACCCTCGATAGCGCTGAAACTATACCGGTTTTCAAGACCGGAGCCATAAACCACTCGGCCATCTCTCCTAAAATTCATTCTACGTAACTATAACTTCTTTCGGTAGCATCTATAATATCGGTACCATAATCATTAGTAAATATTTATATTGTGTGAATAACATATAATATCTCTCTTTTGAAAGATATGCAAAAAGCATCATCTGCAGATGGGAGAAGTTAATAAGGCTCAATTATAAATATAGTCGAATTAAATTGTTTATATGATACGTTTGGCTTGGTTTTCAAGATCTATGCCAGATAGGGATCAAATGGTATAATCCGTTTCATTCGTTAAGAACCTGGAAAACCACAACCATGACTATTGCCTTTCAGTTGGCCGTGTTTGCATTAATCGCGATTTCATTTCTCCCAGTAATTGGTGTGCCTGTTGTGCTTGCCTCTCCTGACGGTTGGTCAAGTAACAAAAATGTCGTATTTTCGGGTGCTTCGCCACGGATCGGATCAGTCTTTTTAGTAGGTATCCTTAACTCCTCCATATCCTAAGTTTTTGGCTGAGTTGCGGCATCCCCTTCCTTGGTTGAATGAAAGCACTGAGGCACAGAATCTAAAGTGTTTCCCAGGGGAGGGTTGAGTTCCATTACCGATTCGTTCCGTCTTTCAATAAAGGAATAAGTAATTTAAATTTGCATTATTAATCAATAATTGACTATATACAAGTGAATCTACTAATATAGTGGAGAACGAGAGAAAAGAAGCAGTTGCGGGTATGGTTTAATGGTAAAATTCCTCCTTGCCAAGGAGAATATGCGGGTTCGATTCCGCTACCCGCCCATTCCCCCAAAAGGATATAAGTGGAATATAGAATCGATATAATCTTAGATTCGTTTTTTAATTCTTGAATAAAATGAAGGTATAGAGATTCATACATAAACTAGAAAAGGCTAAAAACTTTGGTTTTGGCGGAGACGGGATTTGAACCCGTGACCTCAAGGTTATGAGCCTTGCGAGCTACCAGGCTGCTCTACCCCGCGCAATTTATATATTATTATTATTAATTAATTAATATATAAATATGATTCACTGGACAAGCAATATAATATTCAAACGTAGAGAATTTCCCTTTTAGGGATTATTCTCAATTACATTCATATCCAATCTTTCCGAATTTTTTCTTTTTTACCAACTAGATTTTGTTACTCCGGGCAACAAACATGCATGAGCCATCTCGCGAAGCACGTGCCTAGATAAACCAAAGTCTCGATAATTAGCTCTAGGTCTTCCAGTCAGGAAACAACGACGATGAAGACGCGTAGGTGCACTATTACGTGGTAAGGATTGTAATTCTCTATGAATTTCCCATTTTTCATCTAATGAAAAAACCTTACTCATCCTCTCTTTTAAAGATTGACGAATAGAATGGTATTTTTGTTCCAACCTTTGCTTCTTTTCCTCCCTCTGGATAAGACTCTTTCTTGCCATAATGGTTCAATTAATAATAAATAACATTTTTATGTCAAATTTTGGAATGAAAGAGGATTATTCATCTCTTTCTCTACTTCTTCTTTCACTCCTAACTATTTCATTCAGTGGAATGGGATTAGGCCTACCGTTAGTCTAAGTCTAGTCAGTCCCGATCCAAGGGTAGGCTTAATTTAATAATTCTGATCTTACTAGAGATGATGACTAGCCAAATTTGCCTGATGTAGAAGCAATTAGGAAAGCCGCATAGGTAAATATATAACCCACAGAAAAATGAGCTAATCCAACTAATCTTGCTTGAACAATAGAAAGAGCCACTGGCTTATCCCTCCAGCGCACCAAATTAGCTAGAGGTGTACGCTCATGAGCCCATGCTAGAGTCTCAATAAGTTCCTGCCAGTATCCACGCCAAGAGATAAGAAACATGAATCCAGTAGCCCAAACGAGATGCCCAAATAAGAACATCCATGCCCAAACAGATAAACTGTTCATACCAAATGGATTGTATCCATTAATAAGTTGCGAGGAATTTAACCACAAGTAATCTCTTAACCATCCCATTAAATAAGTAGAAGATTCGTTGAATTGAGCTACATTTCCCTGCCATAAGGTAATATGCTTCCAATGCCAATAGAACGTAACCCATCCAATAGTATTTAACATCCAAAAGACTGCCAAATAAAAAGCATCCCAAGCTGAAATATCACAAGTCCCACCTCGTCCCGGACCATCGCATGGAAAACTATAACCAAATTCTTTTTTGTCTGGCATTAGCTTGGAGCCACGTGCATCTAAAGCACCTTTTACTAGGATCAACGTGGTTGTGTGTAAACCCAAAGCAATGGCATGATGAACCAAAAAATCTCCGGGACCTATGGTTAGAAATAGCGAGTTACTATTATTATTAATAGCATCCAACCAACCGGGTAACCAAATGCTTTGACCAGCATTAAACGCTGGACTATTTGCCGAGGATAGGAGTACATCAAAACCATATAAAGCTTTGCCATGAGTGGATTGGATCCATTGAGCGAATACGGGTTCAATCAAGATTTGTTTCTCCGGAGTACCAAAAGCGAGCATAACATCGTTATGGACATAGAGTCCCAAGGTATGAAAACCCAGGAATAAACTAGCCCAACTTAGATGAGATATGATAGCTTCTTTATGTTCCAACATTCTCGCCAATACATTACCCTTATTCTGTTCCGGATTGTAATCCCTAATAAAGAAGATGGCTCCATGAGCAAATGCACCCGTCATAATAAACCCAGCAATATACTGATGATGAGTATATAATGCAGCTTGAGTAGTGAAGTCTTGTGCTATGAATGCATAAGCAGGTAAGGAATACATATGTTGAGCCACTAAAGAAGTAATAACTCCCAGAGAAGCTAAAGCAAGACCTAATTGAAAGTGGAGAGAATTATTGATTGTGTCGTAAAGTCCCTTATGTCCACGTCCCAATCGGCCTCTTGGAGGAGCATGTACTTCTAGAATTTCCTTTATACTATGCCCAACTCCAAAATTAGTTCTGTACATATGACCGGCTACGAGGAAAACAAAGGCAATAGCTAAATGATGATGAGCAATATCAGTCAACCATAAACTTTGAGTTTGCGGATGAAATCCTCCGAGGAAGGTTAGAATAGCAGTACCTGCTCCTTGGGAAGTACCAAATAAATGACTACCGGAATCAGCATTTTGAGCATAAACGCCCCACTGCCCCACGAAGAGAGGCCCTAAACCTTGAGGGTGCGGTAATGCAGTCAGTAAATTATCCCATCTTACGTGCTCACCTCTTGATTCGGGAATGGCGACATGAACTAGATGTCCCGTCCAAGCCAAAGAGCTTACTCCAAAGAGTCCTGACAAATGATGATTGAGACGAGATTCAGCGTTTTTGAACCACGAGACACTTGGTTTCCATTTAGGTTGTAAATGCAACCAACCCGCTATCAAAAAAAGAGCAGAAAGAATTAGCAAAAAGGGAGCTCCAGTATAAAGATCCTGATTAGTACGCAAGCCAATCGTGTACCACCATTGATAAACGCCGGAATAAGCAATATTGACTGAGCCTGAAGCCCCTCCTCGAGTAAACGCTTCTACAGCTGGTTGGCCGAAATGAGGGTCCCATATTGTATGAGCAATAGGTCTTGTATGCAAAGGATCTTGTACCCATGCTTCGAAATTACCTTGCCAAGCTACATGGAATAAATTACCGGAGGTCCACAAGAAGATTATTGCTAACTGACCAAAGTGAGAAGCAAAAATTTTTTGGTAAAGACGCTCTTCGGTAATATCATCATGGCTCTCGAAGTCATGTGCGGTAGCAATACCGAACCAAATACGACGAGTAGTTGGGTCTTGGGATAGGCCCCGGCTGAATTTCGGAAATCTTGATGCCATAATGCTTTTCGGATCCTCCTAGCCATTATCCTACTGCAATGATTCTTGCTAGGAAGAATGCCCATGTTGTGGCAATTCCACCCAGGAGGTAATGAGCTACCCCCACAGCACGGCCTTGTACAATACTTAAGGCTCTAGGCTGGATAGCAGGAGCAACTTTTAATTTGTTGTGAGCCCAAACGATAGATTCGATGAGTTCTTGCCAGTATCCACGACCACTAAATAAGAACATTAGACTGAAAGCCCAGACAAAGTGAGCACCCAAGAATAGAAGACCATATGCAGATGACGAGGAACCATAGGATTGGATTACTTGAGAGGCCTGTGCCCATAAAAAGTCGCGAAGCCATCCATTAATTGTAATTGAACTTTGTGCAAAGTTTCCCCCTGTAATATGGGTCACTATCCCTTGGTCACTTATACTACCCCAAACATCAGATTGCATTTTCCAGCTAAAGTGAAATATTACCACTGAGATTGAGTTATACATCCAAAATAAACCTAGGAAAACATGATCCCAAGCAGATACTTGACACGTTCCTCCCCTTCCGGGTCCATCGCAGGGAAAACGAAAACCAAGATTAGCTTTATCGGGTATTAAACGGGAACTGCGAGCAAATAAAACACCTTTAAGTAGGATCAATACAGTTACATGGATAGTAAATGCATGAATGTGATGTACCAAAAAGTCTGCGGTTCCTAACGGAATTGGTAACAAAGCCACCTTGCCACCCACTGCTACTAAGTCACCACCTCCCCAGGTTAAGCTAGTGCTTGCTGCTGAATTGGGAGCTGTTAAACTAGGTGCTATAGCATGGGTATTTTGTACCCATTGGGCAAATACAGGTTGTAATTGTATAGCAGTATCTGAGAACATGTCTTGGGGACGTCCTAAAGCACTCATGGTGTCGTTATGGATATATAAGCCGAAGCTGTGGAACCCTAGGAAGATACATGCCCAGTTGAGATGTGATACTATTGCATCGCGGTGTCTAAGAACACGATCTAATAAATTGTTATATTGAGTGGTTGGATCGTAGTCCCTTACCGTGAAGATGGCTGCATGTGCAGCAGCTCCAACTATGAGAAATCCACCAATCCACATGTGATGTGTGAACAAAGAAAGTTGAGTACCATAGTCAGTAGCCAGGTATGGATAAGGAGGCATGGAATACATGTGATGAGCTACCACAATTGTTAAAGAACCTAGCATAGCTAGGTTGAGAGCCAATTGAGCATGCCATGAGGTGGTTAGAATATCATAAAGGCCCTTATGCCCTTCACCCGTAAATGGACCTTTATGAGCTTCTAGAATCTGCTCTAGGCTATGACCAATGGCCCAATTAGTTCTATACATATGACCGGCTATAAGAAAAACAACTGCAATAGCTAAATGATGATGGGCAGTATCGGTCAGCCACAACCCCCCCGTTATTGGATTTAGTCCTCCACGAAAAGTTAAAAAATCCGAATATTCTGACCAATTTAGGGTAAAGAATGGGGTTAGCCCTTTAGCGAAACTTGGATAAAGTTGAGCTAAAAGATCACGATTTAGAATGAATTCATGAGGAAGAGGGATTTCTTTAGCATCTACTCCAGCGTCTAAAAGTTGGTTAATAGGTAGAGAGACGTGTACTTGGTGTCCTGCCCAGGATAGAGAACCTAATCCTAAGAGTCCTGCCAGATGATGATTTAACATAGATTCTACATCTTGGAACCAGGTCAATTTGGGAGCAGCTTTGTGGTAGTGAAACCAACCAGCAAAGAGCATTAACGCTGCGAGAACCAATCCACCTATTGCGGTAGAGTACAGTTGTAATTCACTAGTTATCCCAGAGGCTCGCCAAATTTGAAAAAAGCCAGAGGTTATTTGTATTCCCCGAAAACCTCCACCTACATCTCCATTTAGAATCTCCTGACCCACTATTGGCCAAACAACCTGAGCACTAGGTTTAATGTGAGTAGGATCACTAAGCCACGCTTCATAATTGGAGAAACGAGCCCCATGGAAGTACATACCGCTTAGCCAAACGAGAATGATGGCTAATTGCCCAAAGTGAGCACTAAAGACTTTGCGAGAAATATCTTCCAACTCATTGGTATGACTGTCAAAATCATGAGCATCGGCGTGTAGGTTCCAAATCCAAGTGGTAGTGTTAGGGCCCTTAGTCTTTAAGAAATGCCCAGGTTTAGCCCATTTCTCAAAAGAGGTTTTTATAGGATCCCTTTCTACCGTAATTTTGACTTCTGGTTCCGGTAAACGGATAGTCATCGAAGTTCTCCTCTTTCCGGATAGGACACGGGGGAAACCCGCCAAGAATAATTGGTGAACTTCTGAAAGCTATAGATTCTCCAAACTTTTTTCCTTTACCGGTTTATAACTGGGGCGACTATGATACAGAAGCTACCTAGGGCAGGTATTCAATTTTATTATGACACACCTCGAAGGTGCTTAATGGACCACTATTTGATTGAGTTTTTCCTTAGCTCACAATTGTATTATTACAATAACTATATCATTATATAAAATCAGTTTTGATAAGTCTTTACCAAGCCTACATTGTATATGTATATACAATGTATACAGCCTAGCTCGTATCTCATAAAGCAATCAAAAAATATGAATATATTGTAATATGATACGGAAAAGACGTAATTATATTATGTATACATAATGTATCATCCGATAATGATCGGTTATACTTAGTTATTCCATAATAATGACCAGATATGGTTGGTTATCCATAAATGGATGGTTGAAAACGTTTCTATCTTTTGTTAAATTTCTTCTCATTACTCCGAATAGGAACCTATTAAGCATATATAGATAATCTTACTTTTTCTATGAATGCTTAATTTATTTCTACGACGAAAGAGTTGTAAAGGAAGATATTGTAAAGGGAGGGAATAATAATAATAAATAAAAAAAAAAAAAAGAAGAATCTAATCCGACTGCTAGATGGGATACATTATAATCGTTCCTTCAAATCCCATATAATATAAAAGCCGAGAATATGGAAGGATCAATTATAAATGTATGTTATGAATCTTTAAGACGTCCTGCAATTTTCAACCAATTCTGTGCTTCAATGTAATTGCTTGGAGCAAGTGCTATAGCTTGTTCCCAGTAATCAGCAGCTTTGTCGAACCAAGCTTCGGAAGTATCAAAATCCCCTTGCTGAATGGCTTGCTCTCCTCGGTCGGGATAGGTCAGTCAACTCCGAAAAGGTTCCCTCCCTTAGAACTGTACTTGAGGGTTTCCTACCTCATACGGCTCCATCAAAAGTTATTCAGTTTCTTTTTTACGTACATACATAAATGATGAGATGATAAAATAAATCAAAGAAAATTCATTTGCAAACTATGGATTTATGTACTCAAAAAAGCCGGAATAGTTGGTGAAGTATGTTTGGGATTGAACCCCGAACAGGGGAACCAAATCTTATCCCTTCTCCTACCAAGAACGAAAATTGAATCCAAAAAAATCTCTATCTTTTTTTTTTAGAGATGTAATTTTTTTTTTTCGAATGGTAACTATCTTACTCCAAGAGATTCTTTTTTGAAAAAATACTCGATCAAAAATTTCAATTTATTGAAAAGTGTTTTTTTTTTCCTTAGGATTTGATGCTACACCGCTGCTCGCTCATTAAATCGGCTCTATTACACAAGTTGATTATTTTATACTTTTTTGTAAGTAAGCGGATTCTTTCGTATCAGCCCAAGCTTCCGATAATCGATCTTCGCGGCGCTTTCTTTATCAATTGAATCATCTTATCCGTAGAGCATATAGTATAGGCTTCATTCATTTCCCCATGCCCGGGCTTCCATGAGGATTTCCTTTCTACAGCTAAGAAAAACTATTGCTTAATAATAGTGAATATGTAGAAACCCCCCTTTGTTCATTCCCGGTAGTTCTCAACCAGCAGACTCTGTAGTATAGATAGTCGCACGTAATGACAGATCACAGCCATATTATTGAAAGCTTGTGGCAAGGATGGATTTCGTTCTAATGCTTGGAAATAATATTCTAAAGCCCTCGTATGTTCTCCATTACTTGTGTGAATAAGCCCTATATTATACGGTATGTAACTTCGATCATAAGGATCAATTTCTAGGCGCATGGCTTCGTAATAATTTTGTAAGGCTTCCGCATATTCTCCTTCGGATTGAGCTGACATTCGTTACGGTTGCTCGAGGAAATCGAGCCCCGCTTCAAAACCGTACGTGAGATTTTCACCTCGTACGGCTTCTCCTGTATGGTGTACAAGAAGGGGAATGCTCTATAGAATCAAAAAAATTTATTACCCAACATCATAAACTGGCAGGGGCTAGTGTCTCCATAATTTATCTCTAGCCATCCTTCTTGCAAAGATTAATTTCTGTTGTTAGAAATATAAACTTTAACAATTTCTTCGTTCTTAACGCTTCGTATTTTCCAGGGGTTCGCTACTTCGACAACCTTCGATGGTTATATGGGTATCCAGAATACAAACGAGATGGAAGTTCGTTGTCCCAACCACAAATTATTTATCAGCTTCGGAAAGCGGATAATTTGTATGAACTATAACGAAGCCTTTGTATTGTCGATTCCTACACGTAGTGCTTCTCCCCCATGCATGTCCATGGAATAAAAACAACTTACTTTTTCAAAGTCTATTTTTTTTTTTTTTTTTTATGGGTTCAACCCTTTGCTCAATACCATGATTCATAGTAAATTGAAGTATCTAGGGCTGCATCAACCGAGGATACACGGTGGAAGGAATTGTCTCATTATATTCCTGAAACTCACCTTCACTAAGCGTAAGTTTCATATGTTACAATATTTGATTTCAAGGTTGTTCCCGGAATCGAGAATCGAATCACACCATCTCTGTAATAAGTAGATGCTTCTTTTTCCCTTCGGGTAGTTGGAATTACCCGCAATAAAATATCTGCTACAATTGTAGAAGTCTTATCAATAAAATTATCGTTTCTCTGGGATCTAGGCATAGTCAGTTATAATTCCGTTAATCTTTCACCATTTTTTTTGAGGATAGATCCATTCATAAAATAATTTTTCATTATATTATGAAAAATCATTAACATCTTTTTGTTTTGCTCGAGATTGGGAGTAAGTGTGTAAAGGCATCTTAATCCAATCCCCTTACGAAAGATTCTCGGATCATTATTCAATAACCAGAAAAAGAGTCTTTTCCGGAGAAAGCAAAGAATTAGAACATTCAAATTTAATTTCATTAGTTCATTAGTAATTCTTACTGAAAGGTAGAATCATCAACATCAATATAAATAACCTTTTTTGTACAACTCTATCACAAATTTATTATTCTCAGTATTTGTGATGATCCTCGAACAATCATGTTCCTTCTTTTTCCTAGACGGGCTGGGGAACTAGGAAGAAATAAAAAGAATAATATGTATGTATCATTAATAATAATGACACATACATATACATATAATATCAAATAAAATCTGCTTTTGTTTTTTAGAAATCTAAGTTTCGAAGAGGTTAAATTTTTGAAATGTATCATTGATATTTAGGAGGGGTTATTCGTCTTTTCAGATATTTCTTGAATTTTAAAATTCTTTCTTTCATTTTTATCTTGTTCTGGGGAATCGGGACAAAATAGAATAGAACTGATTCTACTCCAATAATAACAATTACTAAAAGGATCTTGTTATCTTATAAAGATATGGATTAAACTGGAGAAGTACCGTAGGAAAAGGAAAGATGGCCGAGTGGTTTAAGGTGTAGCATTGGAAATGCTATGTAGGTTTTCACTTACCGAGGGTTCGAATCCCTCTCTTTCCGTATTCGCACCTCGATTCTTTTAGATACATTATTCATTAAATAATACAAAAATCTTTTTGAATCGTGTTTTATATATATATCATTTTTTGGATAGAATAACTATACGGGAATATCTCTAATTCGATCCATAAAATATAGCAGATAATGGAACTTTGATTAGTAATTGATTTGTGGTAGAACAAACAAAACATATGGTATGGGAGCAATAAAAAGAGATCCGAATCGTTTCCCCATAAAGCAATTTTTTTCTATCTGAAGAATTACCATTGGAAAACCGAATATTCTCTATAAAAACCTATAAAAACATCAAGCATTTTTTATTTTTTAAGCTTGACGAGAATGATATTCCACAACTAGCAATTCCTTAATTTTTAAATCAATCCATTCACGATCTATTATCTGATTAACTAATCCTATGTTTTGTGATGAATGGAAAGTCGAATGATTCGGTTTTTTATATTTACGAGAGGAATCTCTATTTCTTGTGATCATAGCTTGAGATTTTGGCCGATTCCTCATAGTAATAACATCTTTGGGTTTGCAACGATAACTTGGTATGTTTATTGTACAATCATTGACCAGAATATGTTTATGGTTAACCATTTGTCTTGCTCCGGGAATGGTAGGAGCCATACCCAATCCAAGAATGATATTATCTGAACGCATTTCGAGTGATTGTAATGATACTTGGCCTGTTGAGCCCTTGGCTCCCCTAGCAATACGAACATATTCAAGTAATTGTCGCTCGGTTAATCCGTAATGAAAACGCAACTTCTGTTTCTCCTCCAAACGAACACGATATTTAGAGGCTTTTTTACTAGAAGCAGATCTGTTAATAAAATCAGGCTTTTTTTTGTGCGTTTTCTGAGTTGGCCCTGGTAACCTCCCCAGACGGCGTATTATTTTTACGCGGGGTCCTCGGTAACGGGACGTAGGAACTCCTTATTTTGCAAGAAAAATTGATGAAAGGGGGATAGCATACATAAACTATCCGGTGATGAAACAAATGTTTAATCTGAAGAAATCTTTCTTTTTTTCCCAGAAAGAATCAAATCTTTTCATTAGAGATTATTCCAATTTGTTCCTCCTCGATTCCCTAATTATTCTTTTCATATCCAATTATTGATCTCTCTCATATCTAGAAAATATCTTAACAGAGATTCAATAAACAAACAAATGAAAAGAAATGAATAATCATCTCATTCTTTTCTTTTTCCGAATAATTATAATAATGAGAGAGACGGGGAGAAATGACAAAGGAGGAGCCAGCTATCGGAGTCGAACCGATGACCATCATATTACAAGTGCGGTATTCTAGCCTCTGGGCTAAGCAGGCTTTATTAAAAAGAAAAGAATTACGCTATGTTAGGAACAAACACTTTTAAATAATATACATAATAAATAGCTATTTAACCTCCATAATTCAATGAATAATACAGGTTGTATTCAAATTTAATAATACAGATTGTATTTAAGCATAACTGAATATAAAGAATTGTGACAATAATAAAATCTGATTTGATATGGATAAAAAAAGCTTTATTTTTTCGATTCAGGTAGGAACGAACATTGCATGAAAACTGGAAAAAGGCTATAATTATCTCTAGTCATGGTAAATAATATTAAACATAGAAAGATATGTTTTTCTTTATAGTTCAATAAATAAGTTTTGATGAAATTACAAAAACAAAACATGGAATATAATATAGTATGATATAATATGCTTCATTTTTTTATTTTTTCGGAACAGAGGGAGGGTATGGCGGAATTGGCAGACGCTGCGGACTTGATTGGATTGAGCCTTAGTATAGAAACTTACTAAGTGATAGCTTTCAGATTCAGGGAAACCTCGGTGGAAACAATAGGCAATCCTGAGCCAAATTCCGTTGTTTCGTTTCATGAACGAACAGAATAGGTGCAGAGACTCGATGGAAGTTATCCCAACGAGTGATCCTCAATACCGTATCTATGAAATAAATCATTATGAATTATATGATATAATGTTTCATCTATTCTTGAAGAAGAAGTGAAAGATACTATCATAGATCATACTCAGATCATGTTATTGTCTGATCAATAATAAGATGCTTAAGTTGATTTAAAATTCGAGGATCATTCGTCATTCAATATATTTGTTTTTCTAAAAGATATTTATTATCTAATATCTAATGGATCAATTTTATAGTGGATGATTGGACGAGGTTAAAGATAGAGTCCGATTTTACATGCTAATTTCAGCAACAATGTGAATTGTAGTAAAGAGAAAATCCGTTGGCTTTATAGGCCGTGAGGGTTCAAGTCCCTCTATCCTCAGAGAAAATTTGATTTATTCCAAATTAAATATCCAATTCAATATTGGGATTTGATACTTTCGGTAGAAAGAATTTCCATAGCTATAGTAGGGAATAGCCAACAAAGAAAGTTGAACAGTATCATATTTTTCGTTTCATAATGGAATTCGTAATGGGATAAGGAGGCGACTGAGAACCGACTGACGAACCCTTTTATTTGAAAAACAAGCTTAAAAAGATTGCGACTAAAGTACATTTTATGTAATAATAACAATATGATGGAGAGTAGATAAAGAGTGACTTATATCAAACTATTAAAGATTTGTTTATCAGTTGCTTTTTCCATTTATAATTCCCCACCCTACAATAGGATTTTTTTGTTTGGGGGGAGGAGTTGAGCATAAAAATCCCCAACCGATTAAGGTTGGGATTTAAGATTCATTCACTTGGTTACAAATGAACTTTTGGACAGAAGGAAGGGTGGGGAAAGGTGGAGCCGGGATAGCTCAGTCGGTAGAGCAGAGGACTGAAAATCCTCGTGTCACCAGTTCAAATCTGGTTCCTGGCATACTATAAAATAGTGATAATTTCACTACTGTGAAAGTATGATCATTTTTTTTTTATGGGAAGGAATCCATCGGTACGCATGTTTCGTTCCTTCCTAGTCCCAGTGCGTGTCTCTATTCCATATCAACGCTTTTTCTTGGGGATCAATTGGAAAAATAAGATTTTTTTTGAATATATGGAATCTTTTTTCGGAATGAATATATGTCAAATATTCTTTTTTGCATAGAATGCGTGATCTTTGATAATACATAAATGAATCAAGATCCTTTTTATATAATATTAAGAAGGGAGGTTTTTGTTGTTGCAAGTGGATGGGACCATGCCGTGCTACTAGCAAGAACCTCCTGATCTTCAAAAAATCCTATTTGAGAAACAATAAGATATTATTAATCGGAAGAATAGTCAAGTCATTGCAAAAACCTTTATTATTTCTATCTGAAAAGAATCCTGTGGCTCGTAAGAATCAGGCACGATATGATCCTTGCGTAAAGGCCAACCAATCCGGGTATCAGGCATCAATATACGTTCAAGACGTGGATGACTTTCATAAATAATTCCCAGCATATCATACGATTCCCGTTCCTGGAAATCGGCACTTTTCCGGATCCAGAAGACAGAGGGAATTCTAGGGTCTTCTCTTGAAACAGACACTTTTGTACATAATTCTTCGGGTTGATCTGCATCATCTTGTACTCTCGTTAGATGATATACGCTAGCCAATAGCCCCCCTGGAGCCACATCATAAGCACACTGAGAACGAGGATAATTGGAACCATAAACGTATGGAGCGACAGCTACAGAAGGCCAATCCTCGGATTTAATTTGTAAAGTCTCTATGCCTTGGTAATCGAAACCCAAGGATCTATGAGCTAACCTATGTTTGGTTAGCCAAGCTGATAATCGGCCCTACATTTCATTATCTGTAGAAGTATTTGTAGAAAAATCCAACGTATTAATTAGAGTAAAAATTTTGATGGCTCGTTCTTTCATATCAGATCCCTCTCTTATTCATTAATCCTTGGAAAGATATTTAACTCTTGTATTTCAGTTGTTTTGGGAGGTATTTCTGAAAAAGGATCCAATTGAGTTTCGAGAAACTGACGAAGTAACTGTTGATTATATTCCCCAGTACGAATATTGGATATAAAATCAAACCGATGATCTGAAGTAAAGAATCTATTTCCCTGTTCAAGCTTAGTTTCATATTCATGCATTTCCCGGGCTACTTTTTTACGAAGTTTCACTATAGCGTCTATAATAGCCTCTGGTTTCGGTGGGCAACCCGGTAAATAAACATCTACAGGAATTAATTTATCTACTCCGCGAACAGTGCTGTAAGAATCTGTACTGGACATACCTCCCGTAATGGTACATGCTCCCATAGCAATTACATATTTGGGCTCGGGCATTTGTTCATACAACCTTACTAAAGAAGGAGCCATTTTCATGGTCACGGTGCCAGCCGTTATTATGAGGTCCGCTTGTCTGGGACTGGATCTTGGCACCAGACCATAGCGATCGGAATCAAATCGTGAACCAATTAACGGGGCGGATTCGATAAAACAACAACTGGTACCATAGGGAAGTGGCCATAAACTGGAAAGCCTAGCCCGATTCGGAAGATCATTAAAAGTAGTTAAGACAATCGAATTTGGAGTTGTCCGATCAAGTAAAGATGAATCTATTGAATTTATCACTGGCTTTATAGAATTATAAATCTTATTTTCACAGCTAAAATATTTGTAAGTTAAGACCATTCCGGTGCTCCTCTCCGCCGTGCATAAACCGAACCAACGATTGGAATAATAACAGGAATGAAAGCTTCGATGAAAGCAGGTATACCCAATTTGCGAAAACTCATAGCCCATGGATAAGGGAAAACTGTTTCAACATCGGGAGTAACAGGAACTGGAGCAAACATATAATAACGAATCTGGAATTGGATCCGAGCATCTCCCATAGGTTCTATACCTGATTCGTAACTAATAAACTTTTCTGGTCCTTTACTAACAGGCGCTAAAGCACCGGAAATTGGAAAAGCTGCCAGGGGAATCAGGCTAGCTATTGGTAAAAATAGCAAGAAAAAATTGTATTTCGGGATTGAGAACATGAACACACTCCCGTGAAATAGAACTATATGGGATTGTCGATTCTATCGATTGAATCCCTATCGAAGAATGAATAAACGGAGTATTCACTATACATATATATTATATATCCCCTTGTTTAAATTTTATCGATCATTAATCGAGTGGGACCATGCAGCATATAGAATACAAAAATTCTATTGATCAATCTATTTATTTAATTTTCATTTACTTCAATAGGTTACCTGACCTATGTGTATCTTTGTGATATTCTTGACGGCGCCCCGTGCAAGTGTAATTGTTTCGCAACTTAACATACCGAACAATTAATCAAATAAATGAAGAGGCAATTTTTAACGATCCGGTATTGCGCGAATTCGCCTTTCCAAGAGCTTTTGGTGCTGAATGGAATGAACAACAGGATCAGTGATGTCGACGGGACATTTCCCTATACGTACCTGATACGTACCTGTTAAGCTGCTTCCTCGACATTTTATATTCATCACGAGGTTTTAACATTGGGGAAGAATAGAGGAAGGTTGAAAGATATTCATATACATACCTTATTTATTTTATTGATTAACCACGCGACTCGGCCACAATCATTCGAAAATGGCTATGATTTATACTGTAAAGATCATTGATAAATAATTTAATATTCCTTACCGAAAAAACCAAATCTTTGATTGATTTAGGTCTTTCAGAACAAAGGGAGTCTTATTTATTATCCTATTCATAATGGATTATAGGTACCATATCGAACCTATTGGAGAGAGGGTGGTGTAGGGCTATACGGATTCGAACCGTAGACATTCTCGGTGAAACAGCTCAATCTTGTTCTTCCTAGAGAATATACTTGAACTGCTTTAGGAACCCAACATGCATCTTTCTCGCATTGGGCTCTTCCATCAACTAAGGAAGGGATTAGTTGGTCTGCCATCCTTTCTTCTTCCAAAGATATAAGGGATGGCTCCGTGTGCTTAAAGAAATTTACCAAAGCAATCCCAAAGTCTTTCAAAAAATTTATCGTGTTGACGTAGGTCTGCCTGATTTCCCAGCATGGATTTGATTTACTCAAAAAGAGTTTCTATTGTTCGAGGAAAGAGTATGAGACTCTATACACCTTTAAGTTCATAGAACGAAAATAGAATATCTTGGGGTCCTCGTATTGCCCCCATCATGCTTAGCATTGAATAAACTCGGATTTTACCATATCAACATTAGCTAAATTGTGAATCTAAGCGATAAACTTCAATCCCAAATTTTGTCATGCTACTGTTCTCCTGGATCGATAGAGTAAGACATAGGTATTTCACATAAGATCTCTTATGTGAATCGAATGAATCGATAAACTTTTTTGAGAGGCATTGGCGCACGTGTAAACGAGGCGCTCTACCGCTGAGCTATAGCCCTTTTCTTCTATTCAGATAATAACTTTATCTATTAACTTCTGTCAAGGTGGTTATTACATCATATAAAATGCTTTGACAAATCTTATTGGATTATTGCCAAAACCGTGTTGCTTATAAGTGCAACAATGGTTACAATGAAGATGACCTACTTAACTCAGCGGTTAGAGTATCGCTTTCATACGGCGAGAGTCATTGGTTCAAATCCAATAGTAGGTAAAACTTATTAGATTCTATTGAAGGATCAATAGCACCTAATAAGTTTTAATAATCAATCTTTTAGTAAAAAATGAAATTTTTTTTTAGTAGAAAGTTTTTGTTTTTGGAAATCCATTTTTATCCATTACTTACTAAAAAATAGTTTAAACTTACTAAAGAATAGTTTAATTAGAAGCAGAAGAAAAAGTAGTATTGATAGCTTCCAACCGCGCTTTAGCTCTTTTGGACGCCAAATTAGCCTCAATAGTTTGTTTTCTACCTTTAGCCCGAGCCAGGTCAGTTTGAGCTTTTCGGAAAGTCTCTCGAGCCTCTTCAGGATCGATCTCTGTAGCTTCTTCCGCCTCATTTACCAATATAGTTATTTGATTATTATCCATCATAGCAAACCCGCCCATTAACGCCATAGTAGACCATTGCCCATTGAAACGTACTTTCATAATTCCTATATCCAAAGCTGTAAGAAGTGGAGCGTGATTAGGTAATACGCCAATTTGACCACTATTGGTAGATAGAATGATCTCTTGAACTTCTGAATTCCGAACAGTTCGATTAGGAGCCATTACACGAAGATTTAGGATCATTTTCTTCACTCTCCAAATGCTTGTAAGGTTGCAGCCTTCGCGGTAGCTTCATCAATATTACCTACCAAATAAAAAGCTTGTTCGGGGAGACCATCCAATTCTCCGGAAAGGATCATTTGGAACCCTTTGATCGTTTCTACGAGAGTAACATATTTTCCCGGAGAACCGGTAAAGACCTCTGCTACAAAAAAAGGTTGTGATAAGAAACGTTCGATCTTTCGTGCTCTTGCTACAGTTAAACGATCCTCCTCCGACAATTCGTCGAGTCCAAGAATAGCTATAATGTCTTGAAGTTCTTTATAACGTTGTAAAGTTTGCTTAACTCCCTGCGCAGTTTCGTAATGTTGTTCGCCCACAATCCAAGGTTGAAGCATAGTAGAAGTTGAATCTAAAGGATCTACAGCCGGATAAATACCTTTGGCAGCTAATCCTCTCGATAGTACAGTAGTAGCATCTAAATGTGCAAATGTTGTAGCAGGGGCAGGGTCAGTCAAATCGTCCGCAGGTACATAAACTGCCTGGATGGAGGTTATAGATCCCTCCTTTGTGGAAGTAATTCTTTCTTGCAAAGAACCCATTTCTGTGCTGAGAGTTGGTTGGTAGCCCACAGCAGAAGGCATTCTACCTAATAAAGCAGAAACTTCAGATCCTGCTTGAACGAAACGAAAGATATTATCAATGAATAGAAGTACGTCTTGCTTATTAACATCTCGAAAATATTCGGCCATGGTTAGAGCGGTTAAACCAACTCTCATACGAGCTCCTGGTGATTCATTCATCTGACCATAGACTAAGGCTACTTTTGACTCTGAAATGTTTTGTTCATTAATCACCTTTGATTCTTTCATTTCCATGTAGAGGTCATTCCCTTCACGGGTACGTTCTCCCACTCCAGCAAATACGGATACACCTCCGTGAGCCTTAGCAATGTTGTTGATCAGTTCCATGATTAGTACTGTTTTTCCCACCCCGGCTCCTCCAAATAATCCAATCTTTCCTCCACGACGATAAGGAGCTAAAAGGTCTACTACTTTAATTCCTGTTTCAAAAATTGATAATTTAGTATCTAACTGTGTAAAGGTTGGAGCAGGTCTATGAATAGGAAATGTTGTGCTAGCATCTACGGAACCTGAATTATCAACGGGTTCTCCAAGAACATTAAAGATTCGTCCAAGAGTAGCTTCACCAACTGGCACACTTAGAGGGGCTCCTGTGTCAATAACTTCCATTCCTCTAGTTAGACCATCCGTAGCACTCATAGCTACAGTTCTAACCTTATTATTTCCCAATAATTGTTGTACTTCACAAGTAACACTAATCTCTTGACCAGCCGGATTTCGGCCTTTGACTATTGAAGAGTTATAAATATTGGGCATCTTACCTGGAGGAAAAACCACATCTAAGACTGGACCAATAATCTGAGTAATGTGTCCTACATTCCTGTCAACAAGTGCGGAAACCCCAAGAGCAAGAGGATTTTTTTTCATGAGATTCCAATAGTATTAAATTTGTTTGCTGATTTTACTGATAAAGATCCTTGGTATCAAGTCGATCGGTTAATAATGAATGAATAAAGTTACACTTACATCTCGCTTTACCTATTCACATTCAATAGAAATTAGTCAATTTCTATTCTAGCTCATACTCCCAATATGTGTAAGAGAGTTCTTTCTATTCTATTCTATTCTATTATTAGGTGAAAATGAAGGACTTTCACGTAATTCTATGTAGAATGGGAATTTCGATAATAAATACTAATTAGCTCTTTTCTTTTTTTTTTTTTTTTCTCATTTGAAAATCCAATACTTTAATTTCTTTCTATTCTCATCAGCCACCCAGTTTAACACTTAAGAGGTTCTGGGTCAATCTGGGTAAGACTCAGGAAAAAACTTTAACAGAATCTGCACTTCCTATATCAAAAGTATTTTATTTCAGGTTATGAATAATAAATTAATTGGGCATTATCCTCTGTTTCCGGAGGTATATCGTTGGCGTAAGTGGTGCAGAAAGGAGCTGCTCCTCCTTTCATTCTCTCCTCAAAAAGTAATTGATATCTACACAAATATTTATTTGGAAAAAAAGGTTTCGGTTTTGTTCGAAGAAAAAAAAAAAAAAAAGACTTACTAAGATGAAGATCTCATTAATATTAAAGCAACTAGGTTGCATCACATATCAATAACAATATACAATGGTAGTGTTTCACCATCGGGGAAGTATCTCCGCCCGAAGATAGGAAAATATAGTAGGACGGATATTCTATTCATCGTCTTGCAAAAATTTTGAACATTTGTCGAGCAGACCTTATCCTTGCAAGAGTTATCAATTGAATTGTAGGGAGGGACCCACGTCACCACAAACGGAGACTAAAGCGAGTGTTGGATTCAAAGCTGGCGTTAAAGATTACAGATTAAATTATTATACTCCTGATTATAAGACCAAAGACACCGATATTCTGGCGGCGTTCCGAATGACTCCCCAACCCGGAGTACCACCTGAGGAAGCAGGAGCCGCAGTAGCTGCTGAATCTTCCACCGGTACATGGACCACTGTCTGGACCGATGGACTTACTAGCCTTGATCGTTACAAAGGTCGATGCTATGACATCGAACCCGTTGCCGGAGAAGAAAATCAATATATTGCCTATGTAGCTTATCCTTTGGATCTGTTCGAGGAAGGTTCTGTTACTAACATGTTCACTTCTATTGTAGGTAATGTATTTGGATTTAAAGCCTTACGAGCTCTACGTTTGGAAGATTTGCGAATTCCTCCTGCATATTCCAAAACCTTCCAAGGTCCACCTCACGGTATCCAAGTTGAAAGAGATAAATTGAACAAATATGGTCGTCCTCTATTGGGATGTACTATTAAACCGAAATTAGGTTTATCCGCTAAAAACTACGGTAGAGCAGTTTATGAATGTCTTCGTGGTGGACTTGATTTTACTAAAGACGATGAAAACGTAAATTCTCAACCGTTCATGCGTTGGAGAGACCGTTTCTTATTTGTAGCAGAAGCTATTAATAAATCTCAAGCGGAAACGGGTGAGATTAAGGGTCATTACCTGAATGCTACCGCAGGTACATCTGAGGAAATGATAAAAAGGGCGGTATTTGCTAGAGAATTGGGAGTACCTATTATCATGCATGACTATTTGACAGGAGGTTTTACTGCAAATACTAGTTTAGCCCATTATTGTCGGGACAATGGTCTACTTCTTCACATTCACCGTGCAATGCATGCTGTTATTGACAGACAGAAAAACCATGGTATGCACTTCCGTGTATTAGCTAAAGCATTGCGTATGTCCGGTGGGGATCACGTTCACTCCGGTACCGTAGTGGGTAAACTTGAGGGGGAACGCGAAGTAACTTTAGGTTTCGTTGATCTACTTCGTGACGACTACATTGAAAAAGATCGAAGTCGTGGTGTTTATTTTACCCAAGATTGGGTATCTATGCCTGGTGTTATGCCTGTAGCTTCAGGGGGTATTCACGTTTGGCATATGCCCGCTCTGACCGAAATCTTTGGAGATGATTCTGTATTACAATTCGGTGGTGGAACTTTGGGACACCCCTGGGGGAATGCACCAGGTGCAGTAGCTAACCGAGTTGCTTTAGAAGCTTGTGTACAAGCTCGTAACGAAGGACGTGATCTTGCTCGTGAAGGTAATGAGATTATTCGCGAAGCTGCTAAATGGAGTCCTGAACTAGCTGCTGCTTGCGAAGTATGGAAAGAAATCAAGTTTGAATTTGAGACGATTGACACACTGTAATTTAGTTAGTTTCACTAGTTGATTCACTTTTCTTTCACCCTAATCTTTGAAAAGAGATTAAGGTGAAGGAATTCCTCTTTAATTAAAGGATAAAAAACAATAACTGAATTTTATCTTAGGGGAATCGCTAAAAAACTGAGTTTTTCAGTCAAGATTCCATCCCATTTTAATAGGGTTTGCAGCTCTGTGGATCCGAGCCCATGGTTCTGAACCATGAAGTCAAGGGTTCAAATCCCTTCTAGCCCACCGAAAAAGAATATGTATATATTCTTTCTATATTCGATATTGGAACATAGAATTTTTTTTTCTAATCAAAAAAAAAAAATAGTTTTTCCTTATTCGAATTATTTTTCCAATCTGAATGAATTCCATTGGATAACCGGGAAAGGGTTCTATCGTACCATCAATCATAAAAGATGGGTGATTACCATTCAAGCAAGCATCCAATTTAATAATTACGTTTTTCTATTAGATCGGAATATTCTAATTTTTATTTTGTATAGTTGATCTTTTTAATGGGAGATATAAAAAACTTGCAAAGTGTGAATATATATTTTTTATTGTTGGAGAATCTTCAACAAATTGATTTGAAAATAAGCGCAAATTAAATAAATTAATTATAAACTCTATAACTATCAAAAATTATGAAAAAGAAGATGATACAAATATGAATATAGACAAAAACTATATAGAAGTTGAGACTATTAATAGAGGATCACGGATTGTGTGTGACAGTCGTAAGAACAAAAATGCTTCAAGTGACTCGAGACAAAATAGACGCACGCATCATCATTCGTAAAGAATGTGGATAATCATCCGGGAATGAGTGGTACAGAAATAGAAAGAATTGAATCTTTATTTAATCGTGGCATCCGGCATCTCAAAAAAAACATGATGACTCGATATTTTATTAGATTCTACGGTAGAGATTCTTATTCTATGATAGAGATTCTTATAAGAATCGTATCACTTTTTTTTTTAAACGAACAAGGTTCAACCGATGTTATTCAGTTGAGTATGAGTAAATCGAAAGGGAAGTCATTTGGGCGGGCCCCATGGTAGGTGAAAAGGTACCCTATCAAATACGTTACCAGAAGATTTATACCATTAATTTAATTATTTTGTGAGGGAGTGTGTACATAAGAATAAAATTCGAGTTCAACGCAAAAGGCTAAGATTCTTCCTGCTCCATATATTCATCAAGCATAGAAAAATTTATTATAGTGATTCTTACATCAACTGGTGATACTGCCGTGAGTTTCGGTATGTTGGGAGATATTATTCCATTCATTATTTATTGCCGGACCTAAAGTATACGTTGCATTTGCAGTTTAAAGAGTAATCGAAACCACATTCATTACGCCATAGAATATCTAATCGTTAAAACTAAATCTTTATTTAATCATGGCTTAATTTAATTGATTGTTTTACGTAACCTTTTATTTGCCAAGTAAAAAAATCAAATCTTATTTTATGATTCAGTTCCCTGTAAAGAACGTGATAATTTTTTATTACGTTTTGTCTTTTCTTCGATCCACTACTGTTTTTCATCCCTATCATCAATTGATCCCCGTCCAAAGATTTTTTACTTATCAAATCAGTTTTTATCCAATTCTTTCACCACTTAAGTGTTATAATCTTATTTAAGTGTTAATATTATAATGGGAAGATATTTAACTCAATTTGGATTTGATAAAAAAAAAAATATTGAATCAAGAATAATTTTCCAAAGAATTATTAATCAAAATCTTTAATAGAGAAGAAACATAATTTTCAGAAATCTCTCTCACGAAAGAGTTATAATTAGTTTCCCTATTTGTTCCTACAAAAAATATATATATATATTATTTAAGGTGATTTTTACGACAGCAGCTTCTTACTCACATTCCATTTCCGTACCCCTAGTAGGTTTAGTTTTTCCAGCAATTGCGATGGCCCTTTTGTTCATATATATTGAGGAGGACGAAATTGTATAAAATTTGATCTAATATAATTTTATCAATATATTTTTCTAGATTTGAGAATGAAAAAATGTCTTTATTTCTTGTTCGAACAAGTATGGTAAAAACATTTTGAACGAATTTGAAGAATCTCTTGTTTCTTCATCCGCAAGAGTTCAAAATTATTTGGGCCCAGGGAGAGCGTACATCGGATATTAGTTCCTTTATAAAGAAACAAAAAGACTTTTCTTGAAAAAAATCTCTCTGTAATAATAATAATATGGTAAGAAAAGTCTTTTTATATTTATATATATATAGTCATAGTCAAGGAAAAATGAATAAGCTCTAGAACAAGAAATTTAAATCTGCTATTTCGTCCCATCATTCCCGCTATTTCTGTCTCATGACATTCAGCAAGATAAGATCCAGGAGACTCTGTTACGAATTGGCAATCCGAATGGCTTCGGGTGGAACCTATAGCAGGGTCTCGAAGAATAAGCAATTTTTGTCGGGCCCGCATCGTCTCGTTGGGTGCATTGGGATTCTTTCTGGTTGGAATCTCTAGTTATCTCGGTAAGGATCTGACATCTTTCTCGTTATTATCTCAGCAAATTATTTTTGTCCCACAAGGGATTGTAATGTGTTTCCACGGTATTGCAGGTCTGTTCTCCGGCCCCTATTTATGGTGTACCACTTCACGGAATGCAGGTAGTGGTTATAATCGATTTGACAAACGAGAAGGAGTTGTTTATCTTTCTCGTTGGGGATTTCCCGGAGAAAATCGTCGGATTCGTATTCGATTTTCCATGAAAGATATCCAAGCGATACGAGTGGAAGTTAAAGAAGGTATTTATCCTCGGCGTGCTCCCCACACGAAAGTAAAAGGTCAGCAAGATATTCCTTTGACTCGTACCGATGAACACTTAAGCTTGGGAGATATGGAAGAAAAAGCTGCCGAGTCGGCTCGTTTCTTGCGCGTATCGATCGAGAGACTTGAAAATGAACCCCAAAGAAATGAAATGGATATTTTTAGTTGTTGAATAACAAATAATAAAGTGTAGAAAGATGAAATTCAGGAATTCAAAAAGTTATTTCTTATGCGGTTCCCTCTCGTCGAAGTATAAGTAGCACTCACGAATTTGAAATCGGAAGTTCTTCAATGGTTCTCAAACGTGCCTTCTCGTTCTTTAGAAGGAGCTTATAAAGCTAGCAAGCGAATACGGCATATAAAAAAAGATTGTTTGTCCTATAAATGTTCGATTTTATATTCGAGACACCCTCGGCAAGCTATCGTTTCACATATGAATACGGAATTAAATAACTCCGTATTCATAATATATTGGAGTGTTTTAGAATGTAAAATTAGTATTCATTTACTAAATCTTTTGAATAAATTGAGATCAATTATATCAAAAGGATTTTCTATTTTTATTGATCCACATTCGGTTTTCGTCGATCAACGGTTTCGTATTTTCTCAGAATCAAATCTTTATAATATTTGGTTATACCTGTTAAATATTCCATTTTTCCTCTCTACTCCTCGAGAACCAAGAGCTTCAAAAAATATTAATAAAACATTTGAAAAAAAAAGATTTTTTGATTATAGGAACTTTCAAAAAAAAAATTATATTATTTCAAATAACTTATTTAGGAGAGAGTCGAATAAGATCGAACAAATGAATAGAAAATTAGCTTGGATTGAGGCAACTCCGAATGATTCAGATAATTGGAAACGATGTTATTCCCTTCCTTCCCCGCCCGAAATGGAGGATACTTCGGAAAAAAGATTATCCTTCTCGGAGTCAAAGGATTCGATAATCACCACGGTAGCTTATGAATCTATAGGTCTTGTACCTCGTTCCATAACTCGTACTTCATCCGGATTCCAAACAGGATTGATAGGTCAGTCAAGTTCATTAGTACTTCATGAATTCCGATTGGTTAAGTATCAAACACTAGCCCCTCTACGATATATTGGATGTTCAATACTTATCCCTCGCGTAATTTCAATCTTATTAAAAGGATGGTTTTTGGAACCTCGGATTGAAAATTGGTGGAATACTTACCAATCTCAAATTTTTCCTAATTTTTTCCGGGAAGAGAGAGCCTTAGAGAGGCTCCGGGAAGTGGAAGAACTCCTTCGGTCAGATAAAATGATGTTAAATTCTCTAAAAGCCCAGTCACAAAATCTCAATCTCAATATGAAGATTCATGAAAAAACAATTCAATTAGTAACGATGCACAACGAAGAGAGTATTCAGACTATTCCGCATCCATTAACAGATATAATCTATTTTGCTACTCTAAGTGCCTTGCTCATTCTGGATGGAGATAGGCTCGCTGTTCTCAATCCCTGGATTCAAGAATTATTTTATAGCTTGAGTGATACAATGAAAGCTTTCTCCATTCCTTTATTCACCGATCCATGTATTGGGTTCCATTCGCCTCATGGTTGGGAAATATACATAGATTCTTTTTTATCACATTTAGGATTCGCTCGTAACAAACATATAGTATCCCGCTTTGTTTCAACCTTTCCAGTCATTTCAGATACAGTTTTTAAACATTGGATTTCCCGTCATTCAAATCGTATATCTCCTTCGATCGTAGCCACTCATCATACAACGAATGAATAAAAAAGGTTGTTTTTATGATTGGTCTTACTTGAGAACAGTGTTTTTTTTACCCCAGAACAGAAGGAATTGCCGGCTATTTCCGTTTCGAATCAATTGAGAATAGAAGTATATATACACTTTTCATTTTCCACCTTTATTGTTACTATAATGGCGGAGTTGCGGGCACAGGTAGCTATTGTAACAACTGGGATGTTGAAGGCACCCAACTCGTGGAAATATTTATAACAAATAATCGAACCATGCAGAAAAAAATTACTTATGATTGGATGATAAAGTTGGTGACTCGATCGATTCCGATCTTGATCATAATGACTACAATAGCTTGGCCATCTATCCCGGAAGCATATCCAATTTTTGCACAGCAAAGTTACGAGAACCCTCGAGAGGCCACTGGACGTATCGTATGTGCCAATTGTTACTTAGCTGAAAAACCTGTGGATATTGAAGTTCCACAATCTGTACTCCCGGATACCGTATTTGAGGCAGTTGTTAAAATCCCTTATGATACGCAAATAAAACAAGTACTTGCTAATGGTAAGAAAGGGGCCTTAAACGTGGGAGCTGTTCTTATCTTACCTGAAGGATTTGAATTAGCTCCTCCTGATCGTATTCCCCCCGAGATTAAAGAAAAAATGGGTAATCTTTATTTTCAGACTTATCGTCCTGATAGAAAAAATATTCTGGTAATAGGTCCTGTTCCGGGTGGAAAATACAGTGAGATTGTGTTTCCCATTCTTTCACCAGACCCTGCTACTAATAAAGAAGCTCATTTTTTGAAATATCCTATATATGTGGGTGGTAATAGGGGAAGGGGACAAATTTATCCCGATGGAAGTAAAAGCAACAATACAGTTTATAATGCTTCAGCTACGGGTAAGGTAAGCAAAATATTACGTAGAGAGAAAGGTGGGTATGAAATAACGATTGAGAATACATTGGACGGCCGTCCGGTGGTTGATATTGTACCCCCAGGACCAGAACTCATTATTTCAGAAGGTGAATTAATTAAGATTGATCAACCATTAACTAATAATCCTAATGTAGGTGGGTTTGGTCAGGGAGATGCGGAAATAGTACTTCAGGATCCGTTACGTACTCAAGGTCTTTTGTTATTCCTCGTATCGGTTGTTTTAGCACAGATATTTCTAGTACTCAAAAAGAAACAATTTGAAAAAGTCCAATTAGCTGAAATGAAATTTTAGGTTCAGTTTATTTTATATATTGATTTATACATTGTTCGAAACAAAGTTAACCGAAGCGCCTGATCAGTAGAATCCCCATTTCATTTCTTATATTGATTGCTAATTTGTAATGAGATCGTCGATTTTAGTTTCTATACATTCGTATAATATGTATGGTAACGGTTTCTTCAGAGACTGAGAGTCAACCTGGAATATCATTATCCTTTTCTTTACTACTATAAATTATTGGGGATACCACATCAAATATGTATTTCAGGAGGGGTGACTCAGCGAGTATTAAGACATAGCATATCAGCTTGCCGAATGGTCTTCTTTTATTCCCCATATATTTTTATTTTAGATACTATAAAAAAATCTTCCTTATCTATTTATTTATAATATTTCTCAAGATAAAAATGGATCGAGGATTAAATAGATATTATATATATATATATATATAATATCTATTCTGGATTAAAAAACTGTTTTTATTTCGGGGAACATATAATAAAGCTCTTCTATTTACTTGAAGAAAATGACCTTTGTTCTTACCAAGAATATAATATTATGAAACAGATCCACAGACGTAACGTATGGAGGAGAGACGGACGAACTCTTGGAAATATCACCATCTTCTTCTCCCCCCAAAAAAAATCGAAGTCGATTTTCATATTGAGTTATAGGAAGCTCGTGATCCTTTTGACCTTGTTCACCAATTACCAAAAAAGTATGTTCTGCATATCCTTCTGAGAATTCTTCTAGCTTATCTTATAAAGAGTGGAAAACAGATGAATGGTATATAAGCTTATGTTGTTTATCGCAGAAACACTTGGGTTCCTAACTTCCTGGCTCGTTTCGAAGGTGTTCTTCTCCCCGGCCCGAATTATGCTCCAAATCCCATATTAAAAACATGGAATTTCCATAGCATAATCTCAGCCTTTACGAAAGTGAATAGTAATTTACCACATCCAAAATTTGGGAAAGGATAGTAATTTTGTTGTTCTAGCAAGATTATTGATTCGTAAATCGTTTTTTTTTTTTTTTTATTTTAATAAGATAAGAAAAACTTATGATAAATCGATCAAATTTTTTTTGAAAGATAAAGATGATAAAAATGTCATTAAATTATGTGATGACATATTATCAATTTATTTTTTATTTTATTTAAAATTATTAGATAATTTTATGAAATAATAAGATTTTCAGGGATCTTATTATATTTCGTTAATCTTTCTTATTTTTTATCAGAACCGGAAGACTCAATATCAATAAATAAATTATTATTAATAAAACTTTGCTAATTTCGAACTCGAAATTAGCAAAGTTTTATTATCTATTGAGCCTGGGCGAACTAACCTACCCTTGCATTACAGTATTCCTTATACAGGTTCAGGTTTATCTATCCAGTCGATTCAATTATTACGGGGATGACCCTAATCCGGAGTATGGGCCATAAAAAGAAATACCTACTGGACCGATCACAAGGGTACCAACTACGGTACCTATTAGCCACAGGGGAATCCTTCCGGTGGTATTGGCCATTTATCCTACTCCCCCTCACATTCCATTAGGTGGTCATGACTCCGAGACATGGACGGTCACGGACAATTAGAATCTTGGATCTTTCCGTATGAGGTAATTAAAGTTTATGCCATTATTAATTAAAAAAGTGACTGGGAAATGGAACAGCAAGTACAAGGATTAGTAATAACCCCCAATAGAGGCTGGTACGATTTGATTCCACACTCTGTTTGTTCGGATTTGGTTGTGTCGTAGCTTCTTCACGCTCCAGATAAATAAGGTTGGTTTATCGTTGGATGGATTGCGTTGCTGATATTGATCCTGGGGAGAAAACCGTAGGTACAGCTAGTCCATGAACGGCCAGCCATCTAACTGTGAAAATTGGATAAGTTCTATCTATAGTCATTGATACCTCCTACAAAGATCTAGTAAATTCATCGACTTGTTCCAACGAATTGAAACGGCCGGTTATTAACGGAACCTCTTGTCGGCTCTCCGTAAAATACTCATTTGGCCGGGGACTCCCGAACACATCGTAAGCCAAACCTGTGCTGACGAATGACCAACCTGCAATGAACAAGGGAGGTATAGTAATGCTATGAATCACCCAGTACCGAATACTGGTAATAATGTCGGCGAAAGGGCGCTCTCCCGTATTCCCAGACATGGTTAGCTCCGTGTTATATATTCTTTGTAGACGCGAGGAGGAATTGATTCCATCGTGGAGGATTGAAACCAGAAGATATGGAATCTACTGATATCTCCTTTAAACTAAACCTTGTTAGATTGTCAACCTTGTACCAAGGGTATCTTTGAAGCATACTGGACCAGTATAGCTAGCGTTCTTCCGACGCAGCAAGACAACTAACTTTCAATGGGATAAAGGAAAGGAAAAAGAAAGAATAAGATTGAATAATTTGGTCATTTCATTAGCATTTTTTAACTAACTTAAGAAATATTCAATAAACCCAGTGACTCGAGATCATTTTACGTGACCTGACCTGAGATGAGAGGATTTTGAACGTAAAGAACCTATACGAATGTTTAAATACTGGAACCATTGGACGTATGGGTCACAAAACCACTACAACGGATTACTATGGTTTTAGCGGTTACGAATAAAAGTAAAGCCAGCTTTTTGAGATTGATGCAGCTCCAGGAGAAAGAAAGAGTGGGAGTGTTACAGCCCATGTAGGATATGGGACTCCCGTGCGCGCAACATTATGTTGTGGATTTGGGTCGCACGGATTACACATAGAATATGATCACTGATGTGGCACAGGCGCGTATATTTGTCCTACGAACAAAAAAATTATTCGGCCAAGTGTATGTTCCCAATGCAATAGTTTCTTCAAAAAAAGAAGACCGAGTAAAGAATAGAGATTATTACAATTAGTTAGATTAAAGATCTGTGAAACTTTGAGCCATTATGAGTTAGTTTACAGGAGGTAACATTCTTGCGATCCCGAGAATGGCTTACTGGGTATTCGTCTAGAGGTAAATACAAACGAAGATATTTACGATTAGGTGGATATCGAATTCCTGCATACCAACATGAGATGGATAAAACTTTTCCTACGACTGATTTTTTTTTGTTTCCTCATAGTTTGTGAAGCAATATTGATAGCATAGGATAGAAATTAATTGTTTTGGAGAAACTGTAAAAATAGTTGGATCGAAAGGAATTCGTAATAGAGTAGTATCATCACGGGTTCAAAGGAAAAAGCTCTATTCCATAAAGTATTTATTGTTGGAGATAATTAATGTAAGAAGAATTATTTTCTTTAGGGTCGAATGCAAACAAGGGAAAATGTACAATGTGGAATGGCGGTTGCCAGGTCTGGGACGGGACTGTGAAATCCCATACTCGATTCAAAGCACAAGTCTATATTCCTTTCCTTGGGAGGAACAAACAACAATCAAAAAAAAAAAAAATATCATCCAAATTTTATGTTCGTATTACTGATGCAATTGATAAGATTGAATCATTTTAATACTATGTAATTCTGGCAAAAGAAATACAAATAATAATGCTAGGTGATCGGATGAGAATCCACTTTAATCGAACTTTTAAAATGAAAATAAAAGCGTTTCGCTATTCGTTCGTGGAGGTCATACAGTAGAAACTTGCACGATTTCCGAGTCGTTTTATCAATTCACGGACCGGAAATTGATACAAATATGAAAAGTGATTTAGGATAACAATTGTTTGAATATAGTTCTTCCTTTTTTACTTATTAAAAAGTGTTTTTTATATCCCCATTTCCAATCATATATTCTTCATATTCTTATTATGCGAGGGTAATGACGAATATAAGAAAGAATCTCTAATCAATTGGATTTTTTGTACTTCGAATTAATCTTTCTTTTTTGGGTCATAAAGAGATTTAGGTAATTGCTCTACAAGGGTGTATACTAAATTCGTTATTACCATTCAAAGTTTTTTCTATGTCTATTATACCTAGCTACTTCGTATTCCTATTGGCTGCTCTAACTCCAGCTTTAGTTCCACTTACTGGCTCAAATAAGATAAAACTTATCTAGAAAATAATGACGGGGAAAATCAAGGAAAATTTTCTGCCAGATGGTGGTTATTGAGATTCACAATAAACTTGGGTACTATCTAAGTTAGATATTGTCTTCGTTAACTCAGAAAGAAACGGTTGAAGCTTTGCCATCCGGAATCGTATCAGGTTCGATTCCAACAACTTCAGCTGGATTATTTGTAACTGCATATTCACAATACTGACGTGGTGATCAATTGGATCTTTGACCGAGGATTGGATTACGTTTAGCATCCCATACTTGCCTCCCTTCTTAGGGAGGTCAAATTGATCAATAAATTTTGCTGTTTTATCAATAAATCTAATTGAGTTCAAAATTTGATTATGGAAAAGGAAAAACACATCAAATTCAATTTATTATTAAAATCACGCTCTGTAGGATTTGAACCTACGACATCAGGTTTTGGAGACCTACGTTCTACCGAACTGAACTAAGAGCGCTTTTTTTTTTGCATCACATAGGAGATCGTGGATAGAGAGATAATCTTCTTTTATTCTCTCCTATTTCTTGAATACTTATTGCGAGTATTCCGCGAATACCTATTCGTTCGAATATCTCTCATACGTATGAGATTCGGGTTAGGGATGACAGGATTCGAACCTGCGACATTTTGTACCCAAAACAAACGCGCTACCAAGCTGCGCTACATCCCTCCCAACTTTCATACAAGATGAATTGTACTTTATTTAAATACTTTATTTAAAGTTTCTTGCCTACATCGTCCCATCCCTATTTCCTCATCGTCCTTTTTTGTATCGCAATCCATTATGGAATAATTCTAATAATTTAACTATTTTTTTTTTTTTTTTTATGAATTCTTAAAAACAAGGGAATCTTATATGCAAGAACATTGAAATTGAAACTTTTGTATTTCCCCTATGAAAAGATTTGTGACTTGTTCAATAAAATCCTTTTTGATGTTTGATGAGGGATACTATACTGGAGAACAACCATTCATCGTAAATAATTATTCTTGGAATTCGAACAATTAAGCGATGAGATGATTGTATTTTATACTATTTATGCATTTATTTATTCATTTATTTATTTAATAGTAGATAGAAATTTAAATAAGTTATTATATATTTTTTATTGATTTATCGAGGTAGAATGAAAATAGTAACGTACACAGGAAAGAATTTAATAAAATCAATTACTAATAAATCACTTAAAAAGTCTCAAAGATTTAGTAAGAAAGAACAAATTTCGCTTATTTCTATTACTCTGTCATTACTTACTTATATGAACCTTCGTAGAAAAATGAATATTTCAATTATTTCAAAATTTAGTAAGAATCTTTTAAATCTAGTTTATGAAAACCGGAAGAAAGTGATTTAAGGAAGGGGAGGAACTTGCAATGCAAGATGTAAAAACATATCTTTCCACAGCGCCTGTTGTAGCTACGTTGTGGTTCGGATCTTCAGCTGGTTTATTGACAGAGATTAATCGTTCTTCCCCGGATGCTTTAGTTCTTTCTCTTCCCCAAGAATACCCTTTTACCATTTCGAGTTGATCACTTTTTGAGTTAACCTATTGGTTTTTGGTTGGAAACTCCCAAATAAATATTTGAATTAAGTCTTATCGAAGAATCAAGTTCCAATGGAAAAAAGATGAGCTTGAAAATTCGACTTCATCAAAAAAAAAAAAAAACATAGAATCTTATTGAATATCCCTAATAGTGAAAAGTTTTTTCTTAAAATTTTTCATTATTAGATTTTTCGCCATAAGATCGGAAACTCATTTGTCTTTTCAAGATTCAAAAAATTATGGCTGAGAATAAAAATGTGAGAGTAACAATTACTTCAGAATGTACTAGTTGTGTCCGAAACGGTAATGAAAAACATTCAGGTGTTTCCAGATATACTACTCGGAAAAATCGTCGCAATACGCCTACTCGAATGGAATTGAAAAAGTTTTGTCCTTATTGTTATCAACATACTATTCACAAAGAAATAGGAAAATAAGCAGTATTGGGGAGGTTCGTGAAACAAACCATGGGCAAATCCGAGCGATCTTCTCGTAAACGTTCGCCACCAATTAGATCAGGAGAAACTGTTGATTATAAGAATATAAGTTTACTTTGCGGATTTATTAGCAAGCGGGGAAAAATCTTATCCAAACGAATGAATAGATTAACCTCGAAACAACAACGTTTAATGACTATTGCTGTTAAACGAGCTCGTATTTTAGCTTTGTTACCTTTTGTCAATAACGAAAGTTAATTGAATATTACTAATAATAAATCTCATTAATTAAGATGAAATCGAAATAGGTCACATAAAGAAAAAAATTTCGATTCTCCTATGGAAAAGAGGGAATATTGACTTTATCTATCTATTCACTCATTTCCAAGATTTAGTAATTCTCTCGATGTTTATACCTCCCCGGAGTGATTTAATCCCCGGAGAGGTTTTTATACCTTATCCCCCTATCTATTATTCGTTAACCTCTCTCGAAATTGTGGAAGAGCTGCTAGTATCCAATATAGCTATCTGCGCGAGTATTTTACGATTCAAAAAAACCTGGTTTTTGTATAAATGTTGAATAGATTTAGTATAAGAAACTCCATTATTTCGGGCTGCTGCATTGATCCGGGTAATCCATAGACGGCGAAAATCTCTTTTTCGTTTACCTTTATCCCGATGGGGAGAAACTAAAGCCTTTATTACTTGCTGTTTACCGGTTCGAAAGATTCTAGAATGAGCTCCTCGAAACCCTGATGTGAGTTGAATAATATCTTTCCGGTGTTTCCGAGCCACGTAGCCACGTTTAACTCTAGTCGTTGTTGCTTACTATATAAAAATCACTGAATATTTAAATGAAGAATAAATGTAAAAATTCTTATGTTTAATATTCTTTATAACAGATTTTGCTCTATTTTTTTTTTTCGAATGATAAATAGGAGCAAAGGATGGATATGGTTGAGTTGATTAAAACACCCGCTTCGTTGTGATTATCACAATATTATTGCGATTAAAGAAATATTATTGAAATTACCATTGTATTTTTCGGATGTATATCGGAATAGGATGCTATTTGCATCTTTTACATAGAGTCCGCTTTCTCTTTACTATCCTTCATGGAATGAGACTACTGATCTTTCTGATGTAGGGAATAAAGATTCCCGTGGCTTTTGCTACTTCAACCTTCCCATCCACGAATTTTTTGGATTGGGCATCTGCTCAGTGAGCAAGGGATGGGACCTTGAACTGATAAAAATCCGGGGTTCCATCGTTTCTATAGTTTCTCCTTCAACGGTGGGGTACCCCCTATACGCCGGAGCCTCTTATTTCTCAAAACGAAATGAGAATGTTACCAGTGACTCGTATAGTTTCTGATCCCCAGCTCCACCCGATTCATCGAGCAAAAAAAGTCTTCTTATAATAAGACTTATCCATACAATAACGGCGTGTGATCGTAAGGGTTGGCTGGGCAGCTTACCTTGTAAGTCCGTTTTTGCGACGATATAAGCATAATGCTTTTCTAATTGCATTTTATTCCTCGCTCAATGGATTGATGACCATTCGCTATCATTGAGAAATTGCTTTTCATCCTGCATCGGGGTGATCGGATTTGCACCAATAGAAACCATAAATTTCATCCCCAAGATTGGTGGATGATAGATCTGTACTTACTATAGTGAGGGGATTCTCCTGCCATATCGATCCCCCTGCACCTCGAGCTTCTGATCTAAACGAGTCGCACATACACCCGGGTACATACTCCTCTACGCTGAGGACATCCTCGAAGGGCAGGGGATTTTGTTCTATCTCCTATTGGTTGTCTTCGATTCCTAATGAGTTGTTGAATAGTAGGCATTTTTAGTGCGGTATGCAGGATTTACCGGTTCGGATTGATCCTAACCCTAAGAGTTTATTATGAGATTCAAAAACTAATCCTTAGAAGTTTCTTTTTATTCTCTTAAAAGTGAAAGAAATTTCTAGAAAGATCGGAACTAAATCGAAACTTTATGACTCTTATTATATTTCGTATCAATAAATCTTATAATTCGATTTTTCATTTATAAGATTTATTTCTCATATGCAAGCTATTGTTCCTACTTATGGATCCGTCACACCGATCACTTGTATATTTACCAACCATAAGTAGGGAATTTCTTTTCTTCTTGAAAATTCTAGTTAATTTTTTTAAATCAGCTATTAATTAGAGAGTTCGAAGAAGTTTCTACAGCTATAGAATCAGTAATGCCATAAACTTTAGCTTCTTCCGCTGACATAAAAACATCTCTTTCCATATCTTCAGAGACTACCCATAAAGGTTTCCCTGTTCTTTGTACATAAATTTTAGTAACGCAGTCGCGAAGTTTCAACATCTCTTCTGCTTCCACAAGACATTCTCCCGCTTGTCCATCATAGAAAGAACTACCGGGTTGATGAATCATCACCCTAGCGTGAGGTAGCGCTATACGTTTAGTAATTTCTCCTCCAGCTAAAATGAAAGATCCCATTGAAGCAGCTAATCCCACACAGATGGTGTTTACATCTGGCATCACATATTGCATAATATCATAAACAGATATTCCAGCTAATACCGCTCCGCCAGGAGAATTAATATATAAATAAATATCCTTACTCTGATTTTCTCCATTCAGGTACATCAGAATACAAATAGTTTGATTTGCAATTTCATCATCTATGTGCTGGCCCAAAAACAATAATCTTTCTCGATAAAGTCGGTTGATTAGGATAGATTTATAGCTTTTCTTCCTTTGGAACCGCACACGCACTTTTAAGTGCATACGGCTCGAGCAGTTGAAAAAGCTAGGTATTTCTTCTCCCAATACCCATCTTCCATAAAAAATCTTTTGGTTAGATAAAAAAAGATCTTTCTTTCATCTCAAAGGATGAGTCTTACCACTTCCAGTTCAAGTTTGTCTTTGTTTACAAAGTGTCTCATTTTCAACTTATTGAACTACCTATTAACTGATGTCCAATTCAATGATTTTATTTTCAGCAGAATTCCCTTGTTTTCAAATAGATTCTTAATAAGATCCTTGGGTTTATGCTCCACTTCGGGGAAATATCTATCCGACTGTTACTCGCACATATGGAGCAAGTAGATCTACTGCCATTTTTCCACTCTATTCTTACTTCTGCTATAAATGCTTGTCCATATCATTTCATCATGATCAAGAATGATTAATCTTTGATCGGTTGTTTGTTTCGTTGAACGAAGCCTGAATACTATTTATTGGTTTTGGCTAGCCATAGATTATCATAATTGATAAATTTTTTTCTGTGAGAGATCTCACGCTTTAGATTACTGAACATTTAGTCAATCTTAAGTGAGATAGAAGCATCTCAATCGGAAGGAATGACGGGAAGATTCCGTATAATCAAATATTTAAAACAAGTCGCACTGTACGTCAATCCAAACTATATCTTCCTCTCCGAAGATTCGAAGGGATACTTTCGGAACACCAATGGGCGTTTCTTGGGGACCAAATATTATATTGCCCCCCAATACGAGAGCATAATTGATCGGAAAAAAGATTGTATCAATTATATAGACCTACAGAATCTCTAGTGATTCCACCAATAGGCGTAGTAAATCATATTATAGTTCCATTTCATACGCATAATATGATTGATACACAAGGCGAAAGCGGCATGGACCAATGCATATCGATGAAATAAATAAAAAAACAAATATTGGATATTGGGTATACTTTTTTCGGGCATGAACCTGATGCGCTGGAGAGATAACAATTACTAAAATCCTTCCGTCCGTCCAAAGGAGAGATTACAGGATTTTCTATGATAATTCTCTCAATCATGGATCTGTATCAACAACCAGAAGGAAAAAATGGAACAGAACAGCCAATATTATGAATTGGATCGGGGTACGAAGGATTAGAAATCATAACATAATAAATTATTTTTCCTAATATTCAACGAGTAAGTTAGTTATTTCAGAGCTTTATCGGGACCCCTTAATGGGAAGCATCTAACAATGTAATACCTTAGAAGCTCGGGTTTCGTTTGTTTCTTATGATTGTTCAATTAAATAGGCTTTGATGCCAATGAATAAGAAAACTAATTCATCTATAAAATATATATATATATATATATATATATATATATATTTTTTTTTATTTTATCAATCAATAAAAAAAATTGATGTAGATTGTAAAAGACAGTAACTCATATGGATATGGATAGATGGAAAAATTGAACCTCTGTTTGAGTCTCCGTTCGAATAACCAATCCATTGGAGTATACTTTACCTATTACACACATAGAGTATATAATACCATTATGCTCTTCGGTTTAGTCAAGCACGATATTGAACCCTATTCTAAACTATGCGTTATCCATTATTTGAATCACTCCGATGTTTGATGGGACCAATATATTTATTGTTATGCTGAATCAAGAGATGCTAAACTATTTCTGCTCCTCTTCATTATGAGATTGTGAGAAAGAAGGGAATTGGTATTTCAATATCTCATCATATATAACTGTAAATAGATGTGAATCCCTGTATGATTGGATAAGGTTTTAGCATCGTATCACAGCCCTTGAATGCAATAAAGTTACGTAGTGTCTACTCCCCTTCGAGAAAGGGGTATATGCATGGGTCCACCTTGGTACCGTGTCCATACCGTTGTATCAAATGATCCTGGCCGTTCAATTGCTGTACATATAATGCACACAGCGTTAGTTTCTGGTTGGGCTGGTTCAATGGCTTTGTATGAGTTAGCAGTTTTTGATCCATCCGATCCTGTTCTTGATCCTATGTGGAGACAAGGCATGTTCGTTATCCCTTTCATGACTCGTTTGGGAATAACGAAGTCATGGGGTGGTTGGAGTATTACCGGAGAAACTGTAACTAATGCAGGTATTTGGAGTTATGAAGGCGTGGCTGCTGCGCATATTGTGTTATCTGGCTTGTTATTCTCATCAGCTATTTGGCATCGGGTATATCGGGATCTAGAAATATTTACTGACGAACGTACGGGAGCACTTACTATAGATTTGCCTAAGGTCTTCGGAGTTCATTTATTCCCTTCAGGAGTACTTTGTTTCGGATCCGGAGCATCTCACGTAACTGGTTTGTTCGGTCCCGGAATATGGGTGTCTGATCCCCATGGGTTGACTGGAGAAACACAACCTGTAGTTCCAGTGTGGGGAGCCGAAGGGTTCGACCCCTTTGTTCCAGGAGGAATAGCTTCTCATCATATTGCAGCAGGTATTCTAGGTATATTAGCAGGTCTATTTTACCTTAGTGTTCGTCCTCCCCAACGATTATACAAAGGATTACGTATGGGGAATGTTGAAACTGTTTCATCCAGCAGTATTGCTGCCGTGTTTTTTGCAGCCTTTGTTGCTGCCGGAACCATGTGGTATGGCTCCGCGACCACTCCAATAGAATTATTCGGTCCTACTCGTTATCAATGGGATCAAGGATTCTTTCAACAAGAGATAGATCGGAGGGTTCGATCCAGCAGGGCCGAAAATCTTAGTTTATCAGAAGCTTGGTCCAAAATTCCAGAAAAATTAGCTTTTTATGATTATATTGGTAATAATCCAGCGAAGGGGGGATTATTCAGAGCAGGTGCGATGGACAATGGGGATGGAATAGCTGTTGGTTGGTTAGGTCACGCTGTCTCCAGGGATAAAGAAGGACACGAGCTTTCCGTACGCCGTATGCCTACTTTTTTCGAAACCTTTCCAGTGGTTTTGGTGGATGGGGAGGGAATTGCGAGAGCCGATGTTCCCTCCAGGAGGGCAGAATCAAAGTATAGCGTTGAACAAGTAGGTGTAACTGTTGAGTCTTACGGTGGTGAACCCGATGGGGTTAGTTTTAGTGATCCCGCTACAGTAAAAAAATATGCTAGACGTGCTCAATTAGGTGAGATTTCTGAATCTGATCGTGCTACTCCAAAGTCTGATGGTGTTTTTCGTAGTAGTCCAAGAGGTTGGTTTACTTTCGGTCACGCTACATTTGCTCTTCTTTTCTTCTTCGGACATATTCGGCATGGTGCTAGAACCTCGTTCAGAGATGTTTTTGCTGGTATTGATCCTGATTTAGATGCTCAAGTTGAATTCGGAGCATTCCAAAAACTAGGAGATCCAACTACCAAAAGACAAATAGTATAACATCGATCTAAAAATGTTTAATATAATATATATATATATATCTCGTTTTCAAAATTAAATATATCTAATCTATATAGATTAGATAGGTTTAATTTCTATATCTTTAAGTAGTACGAAAGTTATCCCTATACTCCCTCACCCATACAATCGAATCTACGGAAGCATTGGTTCATACATCCTCGCCGGTAAGTACTTTAGGAATAATATTTTTTGCTATTTTCTTCCGGGAGCCACCTAAAGTTCCAAACAAAGGGAAAAAATGATTTTTGGATCATCGAGCGGGTGATCCGGTATGAAAAAATTAATGACCTTCCCTAAAGACTGAGGGAAGGTCACTTAAGCTAATCTTCATGCTCCTCAAAAGGATCTCTAAGTTCTTTGGAGGGTTGCCCAAAGGCAGTATACAAAGCGTGACCGGTGAAGCTGACAAGTGAACGAGATATGGAGATAGCGACCAAGGTTGCAGTTTCCATTGCTAAGTAATCCCGATATAATGGTTAATGGTTTGTTTCCGTTTCCAATATAATAGTACATAAAGTTAACAAATCTCAACTAAATGTAATAAGTTTTACGGCTACAAAGATTATTGATGGTATTCCCAGGATCAAACCGCAACGAACCCGTGTAGGAAGTCCATCAAAACCACTTAATTCGGAATATGGTAAAGTGGCTCCTGGATGGGGAACCACTCCCATTATGGGTGTCGCAATGGCCCTATTTGCAGTCTCTCCAGTTATTATCTTGGAACTTTATAATTCCCCCGTTTCATTGGATGGGATTCCGGTGAGTTGGTAATGAACAAAAACTAAAGAGTCTTTCTCCCCAAACAAATATTTTAATCTAGTGAAATAGAAAAATTTATAAATCTTCTGTTTCATTAGATTTAATGACTTGCTTAGGGCCCGTAGGTTAACTCTCCATGGTAGTTTAATCGTGTGATTCTCCAATTAGGAGATCTTTGGAATACGGGTGTGCGACTCGTCCGAATTAATCATTGATAGTACAAAGTATAATTTGTCATCTTTCTCACAGAATGATCCTACCTTGCTGGATACCAATTGAATGGTTAGCATCTGAAGCGCGGGGCTCACGAAGGCATTAGTTCAATAGGAAGATTTAAACCATGATTAATTTATGTATATCCGCTATTCAAGCTTCGTTACCAAACTTTCAATAACTTGAAAAATTTGTTGACTATAAATTCTACGATATATTTTTCACAACGGCATACTTGGGAAATGAGAGAACATTCCCATTTTATAAGCATATTTTATCAAGTTGGTGACGATAGAGAAGCTTCTTACCCATCGTACCTCCTCTACAAAAAAGAGTCTATCGGAGTATAGTAGGAATCTAAGGTTTTTGAATATCCATCAAGGTTTCAACGAGATAATCTCCAGAATTTGTTTTATATCACTGTTTTTTCAATACATATATTGATGATAGGAGAAAAGATTGTTCAAAAGGCCAACAATATTCATTCGTTTTGGAGGGAAGAAAGAGCCGACTTGGGATCAAGGCAATAAAAATGTTATGAAAAAGATTAGGTTCTACCTTTTTTTCGGGAAGTTTTTATTGAAATAATCAATGAAAAGATTTCGTATCATTTTTTTGCTTAAGCCGTATGAAGGGAAATCCCCATGTACGGTTTTTGGAGGGGGGAGCGTATGAAAAAAAAGTTCACCCATCTCAATAAAGTATATGATTGGTTTGAGGAGCGTCTTGAGATTCAGGCAATTGCGGATGATATTACTAGTAAATATGTTCCTCCCCATGTCAATACATTTTATTGTCTAGGGGGAATTACCCTAACTTGCTTCTTAGTACAAGTAGCCACTGGTTTTGCTATGACTTTCCACTATCGCCCGACCGTTACAGAAGCTTTTAGCTCTGTTCAATATATAATGACTGAAGTCAACTTTGGTTGGTCAATTCGATCAGTCCATCGATGGTCGGCAAGTATGATGGTTCCAATGATGATTTTGCACGTATTTTGCGTTTATCTTACGGGGGGATTCAAGAAACCTCGTGAATTAACTTGGGTTACAGGTGTAATTTTAGCCGTATTAACCGTATCTTTTGGTGTAACTGGTTATTCTCTGCCCTGGGATCAAATTGGTTATTGGGCTGTCAAGATTGTAACTGGTGTACCTGAAGCTATTCCTGCAATAGGGTCTCCCTTGGTAGAGTTATTACGCGGGAGTGTCAGTGTAGGTCAATCCACATTGACTCGTTTTTATAGTTTACACACTTTTGTATTACCTCTTCTTACTGCTGTATCTATGCTAATGCACTTTCCAATGATTCGTAAGCAAGGTATCTCAGGTCCTTTACGAGCGGGAAGAAACACAATAGGGATTAATATTCATATTATCTCAATAACTTAACTTCATTAAATTATTCCATTGCCATAGATATTTTTAGAAACAGAATATCTCATGGATTTTGTTTTCTATTCCGAAGTATTACTGGGTTCAGACCAATGAATAGTCGAAAATAGATTCTTTTCAGAGAGAAGATGGATTACGGGAGTGTGTGACTTGAATTATTCAACTTCGGCTATGCAGATTTTCCATTGAATCTGTCACATCAACATCCAATGATAAAATGTGTCTCTATCCCGATCTCGCTCCTACTTGTAGGAGGGTTAAAACTCGGGTACAAAAATCTCGTTGGTTTTGAAAAGAGAGTTATTTCCATGATCGAGTTATAATCTCAAAAAGGCTTCGCAAAATCCAGTAAGTTAAAGTGAGATATTTTTTCTTGGGAGAAAAGGAATATGGTGAAGAAATGCATTCACTTCCCTTGCATCTCAATCGAAATAATACCATCGGAGTGAAAGGGAGATCCAAAGAAAAAACGGATAGATAAGCCGGAGTGTTAACAAGTTAATACTATTACGTTCCAAAACCTTGTTCCTCCGTGGAAAAGAAAATGACTCATAAGGAATAAGATTGTCCGAAAAGCGTATTGATGATCATAATGCCCAACCCCAAAATTATGGCCTACTTGGACAATGAGCATTTAATTCAAATAAAATGGGGTTTGGAAAGAATCCCTAAAACAAAGCGTTAGAGATCATATAATATTTTTATGTATCCTAAAATAAAAAAATTATAGTTATTGCTTGAGCCGGATGAGAAAAATCTCTCATGTCCGATTCTATGGGAAGAAGAATAGATCAAAATTTGTCTATCCCGATAACAAAAAAACCTGACTTAAATGATCCTGTATTGAGAGCTAAATTGGCTAAAGGTATGGGACATAATTATTATGGAGAACCCGCCTGGCCTAACGATCTTTTATATATTTTTCCGGTAGTGATCTTAGGTACTATTGCATGTACTGTAGGTTCAGCAGTCCCAGAACCCTCAATGATCGGTGAACCCGCAAATCCATTTGCAACTCCCTTGGAAATATTGCCTGAATGGTATTTCTTTCCGGTATTTCAGATACTTCGTACAGTGCCTAATAAATTATTGGGCGTTCTTTTAATGGCCGCAGTACCCGCAGGATTATCGACAGTACCCTTTCCAGAAAATATTAATAAATTTCAGAATCCATTTCGTCGTCCGGTAGCTACAACAGTTTTTCCAATTGGTACTGCAGTAGCTCTTTGGTTGGGTATTGGAGCAGCTTTACCCATTGATAAATCTCTAACCTCAGGTCTTTTCCAAGATCAATAATTTGATTCAAGATTAATTACTTGATTTGATTGTTCGATTTTCCCTTGTAGAAGATTTTTTTTTCCCATATCCAGGGAGGACTTGCTTCAAAGCAAATAATCCCTAGATATATCAAAAATTCAATAAATTCCAATTATAAGAAATATAAGTTATTTTAATAAATTCAAATGGAGTGATTTCGGTTATTCCATTTGATCTTTCTCATTATGATTTGAATCCAACTGTAGTTTATTTTTCTTCAAAAGAGAAACATAAATGAGGTTATTTATTGAACTTCAAGTTTCCCCAGGTAAACTTATTCCAAAACGTTTCCACAAAGCTTCCAATACTTGTTCAACAGATTTGATTCCAAAATTTTTAATTTTCATTAGATCATCTTGACTATAATCTAGAAGGTCTGATATCGTATGTACATTAATTCTTTTAAGACAGTTATAAGCTCTCGGGGGTAATTCCAATTGGTCAATAAAGATATGTCTGAAAGTAACTTCTTTTGCCATCTGATCTACCTGAATCGACATAGGAGGAAGAACGGAACAAGACAACGCATTAGATTCGTTTATATCCCCCATTCCATAAATCTTTTCCCCGTTTTCCGCATGTAAAAAAGGAATAAATAAGTTGATCAAACTTCGAGAAGCTTCATAAATTGCTTCTCTGGGAGTGATACTTCCATTGGTCCATATCTCAAGCAAAAGCATCTCTTTCATTATCTTCTTGTCGTGGCTTTCGAAACAATGAATACTATAATTCACATTTCGAATAGGCATAAATACAGCATTTAGAGGAAAATTTCCATCTTGAGATTTTACTATATTTTGTCTACGATATCCACGATCTCTTTCAATTCTCAATTCAATATTCAAATGAATCTTTTTAGTAAGAGTGGCTATATGTTATGCAGGATCAATTATTTCAATAGAAGGTGGTAATATAATGTCTTGAGCAGTTACCTCTCCGGGTCCAATGATAGATATATATGCTTTTTGAATTTCAGAAGAATTGCTTCTAAGCACAATCTCTTTTAAATTAATTAAAGTATCATGTACTGATTCTTGAATACCTACTACTGTAGAATATTCATGGGTTATTTTATCAAATTTTGCAGAAGTGATACATGTTCCTTCCAATTCCCCGAGTGATGCTCTGCGCATGGCGATTCCTAGAGTATTAGCTTGACCAATTCCAAGTGGGGATATAATGAAACGACTATGATGAAGACGCTCATTTTCAACTTTAGATTCGATGCACTTCCAATATGCAGATTTAGCAGATAGCGGTACTTTATTCGTACTGTTCACAATCGCTGTTCCTTTAATATTATATACATCTCTTTTTAGGAGGTCTACATCCGTTATGGGGCATAGGGGTTATGTCACGTACGAGACTCAGTGCCGAACCACTTCCACAAATAGCTCGTAATGCTGTATCTCTTCCCGGACCCGGACCAGTTACCACGACTTCTGCTTGTCCCATACCCCGATCAATCAACGTACGAATAGCATTTTCCGCTGCAGTCTGAGCGGCAAATGGTGTACTTTTTTTTGCACCCTTGAATCCGCAGGCACCGGCGGAAGACCAAGAAACAACTTGTCCTCTCACATCCGTAACAGTAACAATGGTATTATTAAAACTTGCTCGAATGTGAATAACACCTTTGGGTATTCTCCCGCGTTTACCTCCACGTAGACTACTAATCTTTCTAATAAGTCTTGGCATTGTTCCCATTTCCATGTATGAGAATAATAGTTATTATATAGGATTGGAAATGATTTATACAGAGTAATTGTATATGATTTAAAAGATTAAGAGAAAAAGAAAAATTTTGTGCGGAAAGATAAATAAAGATGATTACCCTTGCCTTTGCTTGTGCTTCGGATCGGAACAAACCACCATGATTCGTCCTCGTCTATGAATTAGTCGACGATTTTCACAAATTTTACGAACAGAAGCACGAATTTTCGTGTTTGTAGTCCTTATTTCGATATAATCACTGATATAGAGAATGCAGATTTTGTTCGTTATGACAATTTATTTCCTTTCGTTTGTTATTCTCGACATCCAATATTACAAAAAAAAATTCAAGAGGACCTGATCATTCAATGATGTCTATAGATTAGATTATACGTCCTTTATTTGAATCATAAATAAAAACTTGATTCTACCTACCTACTTTCACTCTATTCTTGGTAATATTCATATATAATTACGTCTAATCTTTTTTGGAACATGAGTTGAAACTTTACATCCATTATATGAACAGACTCGGAACATGGCATCGGGAAGTAATTCAGTAGCTACAACCTCTATGTCAACCAAACTCTGTTTCTTCATTAAAAGGAAAATCTTTTTCGAATTAACTAATATAAATTTATAGAGTATTAGTTAGTTTTTATTTGATAAAAGAGATTTCCCATATGGAATAATGAATTAAAGATGTGGATGAGTTACCATACGTAACGTAGTATCTCTCCCCCAATTTGCCTCTGCCGAGCCTCTCGATCTGTCATAATTCCGCGGGAAGTAGAAAGAATTGCCATTCCCGTTCCACCTGAGACTTCAGGAATCTCCCTATAGTTAGAATATATTCTTAAACCGGATCTGCTAATACGTCTCAAAGCAGTTATGTATGGTTTTTTCTTCCCCCCCTGATATCCCAGGGTTAGAACTAAAAAACAGTTGTTTGTACCTTCCCGATGTTCACCAAGGGTTTCCACAGAACCTTCTTGTAAAGGAATTCTTCCAATATTTCTAGTGATATTAGTAGCTGGTACTCGAACTGTTTCTGCCTTCCTTAGGTTAGCATTCCCTATAGAGGTAATCATATTAGCAATGGTGTCGTTACCCGTGAAAACTGGTTATTATTGATATAAATAAACATTTTAATTTAATAAGTCTTTTTGAAGGAATATGCCCGAAGCACAATCTCTAAATTGATTAAAAAAAAAATACATATATTTTCCCTTCTCCATCAAGTGATAGGAGACACAATGGAATAACTAGGAGAATCAAGTAGTTGGAATATCTTAATTACATTTTTCGAGAGTAACTTCGGTTCATGGTTCGAAAGAGAAATTGGCGGCTGGCAATAACTCAATCAGATATTATTATTTTTATTATTATATACATTATATTATTCCAGTTTTCGATTATCGAAACCATTCAAATATTGTTTATTGTAGAACTATATGATCTTTTGTTATTCGTGATACTTCGGGAGCTAATGAAACTATTTGAGTAGAATCAAATTCTCTTAATTCTCGGGCAATCGGGCCAAAAACTCGAGTTCCTTTTGGATTTCCCTCCTTATTGATGACAACTGCTGCGTTGTCATCAAATCGTAAAATCATTCCATTGTCACGTTTGAGTTCTTTACGGGTACGTACAACTGCAGCTCTAACTATTCCCGATTTTTTGGGAGGCATATTCGGTACTGCTTCTCCAACCACAGCTATAGTTGCATCACCAATATTCGCATATTTACGATTACTAGCTCCTAGGATTCAGATACACATTAGTTTTCTAGCTCCGCTGTTATCCGCTACATTCAAATAAGTTTGAGGTTGAATCGTTTTTTCGTCGAAAGATCATATCCCCCAAAGTGTATTTTTCCTTCTCCGGGAGTGCGAGGAAGATGGAATATGGCTAATTTCTATATTAGGGGATATCTTCTCGTTAGACTTGTCTTAGAATCTTTCTGATTGTATGTTTCTTATGGAATAGGCATTTCCTAGTTTTGTATTTCCATGGGTGTAACAGTAATAAATTGAGTACGTATAGGCATCTTGTATGCAGCCATTTTCAAAGCCGCTGTAGCAATAGCTTCTGGTACTCCACCCATTTCATAAAGTATTCTACCCGGTTTAACGACAGATACCCAAAATTCCGGAGATCCTTTTCCCGAACCCATACGTGTTTCTGCAGGTCTCACAGTGATAGGTTTGTCAGGAAATATACGTATCCATATTTTTCCACCGCGACGAGCATAACGGGTAATTGCTCGTCGTCCTGCTTCCACCTGTCTGGATGTGATCCAAGCAGGCCCAAGTGCCTGAAGGGCAAATCTTCCAAAGCAAATAAGATTGCCTCGAGCAGATATTCCTTTCATTCTCCCTCTATGTTGTTTACGAAATCTCGTTCTTTTAGGGTTATAGTCGATTGTATTTTATCTCTACTTCAAAACCGGACATGAGAGTTTTCTTTCATCCGGCTCCTTACAAATAAAATCTTGTAAAATCTCATTTTACCAACGAAAGGAGAAACATTGTTCATTTTCAATAGATATATGAATTAACTAAATCGAAATTATGAAAACCCGAAAGTCTTCAAAAATTTGTGTTTTTAATTTTTCAATCTCATTCAATCAAATTGCACAGTTCCTTTCATACTTCATTAGATTTTGCAAGATAATTTTTACAGGCGAATATTAACTCTTGTAAGATTTGCTTGATGAAAATTATATTATAGCTTTTATAATTGTAAATATATTAATTATCGGTTTATTTCGCCATCCTACCCAATGAACAATAAGATTTATATCAATCTTTTTTGTTCAGAAGTTCCATCGTTCCCATAGCTTCCAGATACACGTTCAGGTTCCCTCTCTGCAGTGAAGCCTTTTATTTCCCTCTCACAATTCAATTTTCTTAGTATTCATTGACTTAAGGCTTTTTTTATAATCCAGAATCATTGAATAATTCGATAATTAATATTGATTCTATGCTTTATCACACTGCTCCTCGAAAGGTCTTATTCTTTTTCAACCATACGATTCGAAAAGAATATTTAATCATTTCATTTTTGTTATTAATATTCTTGGATAGTTTCTCGCTTCACAAATATCAATTCTTTTGTGGAGAAAGTAATACTACCTCGTAGTTAATTTATTGGATTATGATAATATGAAGCAATGAGCTAGTTTCTAGTATAAACTGAAGATTCGTTGGTTTCCTAGTCTCTTCCTAAGAACCTCAGTTTGAACGAGTCGCACACTAAGCATAGCAACTTCTTTTCCAAGATATTATTTTACGAAAAGATTTTCATTATATATCTTATGTATATGGATTAGAAATAGAATGAATGGGAATTAATTAATTTAGTCTTTCTTTATCTAACATTGTAATACAAATTGAAAATATGAATTGAATGGATAAAAAAGAAATTATTGTTCATCTCGAAATATCCAAACTTTTATTCCTAATACTCCATAAATAGTTTTAGCTGGATAGTAACAATAATCAATTTGAGCCCGGAGAGTTTGTAAAGGGACTCTACCTTCTCTGGCCCATTCAACACGAGCAATTTCAGCTCCATTAAGACGTCCCGCAATTTGGATTTTAATACCTTTTATATTTTTTTTCTTCTCCAGTTCAATAGCCTTTCTCGTAATTCTTCTAAAAGCGACTCGACTCCTCAGTTGTAAGGCAATATATTTCGCAAGTATATTTGGTTCTCCGTATGTTCCCGCTATTTCTGTCAAAGTTATGTGAACTCTTCGAATTCTATTCAATAAATTACGTTGCACATCTCTCTTTAATTGTTCAATCCCTTGGCCATGGCTGCTTTCGATCAATAAGGCCGGGAATTCTGTATGTATCTCGACCAGAAGTAAGTCTGTTTTTCTCTGAATTTCGACACGTGCAATTCCCACTCTATAATTGGAGGAGTTCCTTATATATCTGTGTACATAATTATCGATACAATTACGTACCTTTTCATCCTCCTGAAGATACTCGGAATAAATCTTTGGCTGTGCAAACCAATGAGAATGATGATTCTTGGTTATACCGAGTCGGAAACTAAGTGGGTTAATCTTTTGTCCCATGCATCCCCTCCCTCCCCCAATGATATTAGCATAATTTGATTTTTCCAATTTTCTTTTATACGGATTTGCTTTTTACTACAATAGTTATATGACAAGTAGGTTTATGTATTGGATAAGCCCGTCCTTGAGCCCTAGGTTGGAATCTTTTCAAAGAAGCACCTTCATCTACTCTAGCTTCACCAACGAATAAATTAGCTTTGCTTAAGCCCAGAATCTGACTAGCATTTGCTGCCGCAGAGGAAACTAATTGTAATATGGGATAACATGCTCGATAAGGCATGAATTCTAATATCATAAGTGCTTGTTCATATGAACGACCACGAATCTGATTAACTACTCTGCGTGCTTTATGAGCAGACATATGTATATGCTTAGCTAAAGCTCGGACCTCCGGATCTGAGCTATTGGTTCTCATCAAATATTACCTCCTAATCAACGACGGTATTTTTTATCACTTTTTGCATGTCCCCGGAAGATTCGAGTAGGTGCAAATTCTCCCAGTTTGTGACCCACCATACGATCTGTTACATAAATGGGTAAATGTTCTTGTCCGTTATGAACAGCAATCGTGTGACCAATCATAGTAGGTGCAATGGTGGATGCACGGGACCAGGTTATTATTACTTTCCCTTCCTTTCCCATGTTAAGACTCTCAATCTTTTTTATTAAGTGATCAGCTATAAAAGGACCTTTTCTTAGTGAACGTGTCATTGTCAACTACCCTCTGTTTTTTCCCCCTTCTGTCCAATCTCTTTAGCTATTTCTACGGCGGTGAAGAATCGAAGGATCACTATATTTATTATTTTTTCGACTTCTTTTCCCAAGTGCAGTGCGACCCCAAGGGGTTAACGGTTTTTCCCTACCAATCGGAGCTCTGCCTTCACCACCCCCATGAGGATGATCTACAGGATTCATAACTATTCCCCTTACTTCGGGACGTCTACCTAACCAACGTTTAGATCCAGCTTTACCCAAGGTCCGATTATTAGCATCAACATTGCCTACTTGTCCAATTGTTGCTAAGCAATTCTGAGATACTAAACGAACTTCTCCGGATGGTAATCTTGATGTAGCCAACCGACCCTCTTTTGCAATAAGCTTCGCTACAGCACCCGCTGCTCTAGCCAATTGCCCACCCTTTCCAGGTGCTATTTCCACGTTATGCACAGCTGTGCCCAAAGGCATATTGGTTGAAGTAGATTCTTATTTGTCAGAAATGAGGATCTCTTCCCGAACTGTACAAGCCTCTCTCAAGGCATACAGCTTTCCAGATGCATAAAATTCTATATTATTAAAAAAAAAAATAAAAATAAAAATAAAAATAAACCTAATTCTGAAAAATAAATATAAAATGAAGTTTTAGAAATAAATTTATTTTCCACATCCTAAGTTTGTTTTTCCATCATCTGGCTTGTGTTCCTCATGTAGCATCAGAATGAATGACTTTAATAAATTACGCTAACATATCTTTATGTTCTGGATAACTTGGGAGGCATATTCAACATTATTTCCATCTCCAAAGATACATTCTCACTATCCAGCTTCAATTTTGCCTTTGACCATCAAATCGAATGTGAGTAACTTGTTTACCGTGAAATAAAATATTAGAAAAAAGGGCCCCTCTTTTTGTCTATGCTTGAGACGATATAGTCTTCTCCATATTATCTTATCTCTAGAAGTCAGTAATTTAGTGGAAGAAAAATATTGAGCTTAATCACCCGCTACTGTTCCTCCTCAGTTTCCTTCCAAGGTCACCGAACGTAGAACGATCGGATTAGTGATAGATTTATAGGTTTCGCTTCAAACCTAACCGGTTATTTCCGATTACGTAAATTAATAATTCAAATCGCACTCAAAGGTAGGGCATTTCCTATTGAGATAGGAGCTTTTGGGCCGGAAACAACAGTATCTCCAATTTTGATTCCTTTGGGATGTAAAATATACCTTTTTTTGCCATCCCCATAGTATACGAGACATATGTATGCATTACGATTAGGGTCATATTCTATGGTAACAATTCTTCCGGATATACTTCTTTTATTTCGTCGAAAATCAATTTGACGATATAGACGTTTATGACCGCCTCCTCTATGTCGGCTAGTAATAATTCCTCTGTTATTACGACCTTTTTTACATAAAAAGCCAGAGGTTAATCCCTTTTGCGGGTTAGATCGAACTATTCCCTCAAGATCCAACACGGATCGATTGCGTGTGCCTGGAGTATAGGCTCTATATAAACGGATGGCCATATTAATATAGTAAATTAAAAAATAATTTTTTATTTTTTCGAGAATAATGGAATAGAATTCCTGGGTTGAAGTGTGACAATCATTCGTTTATAACGAATCGGATGCTCTATTACAGAATTTACATATCTCTTCTTTTTTGGAGGTCGATGACTATTCATAGCTATTACTTTTACATCAAAAAAATGTTCAATCCAATGTTTTATTTCAGTCTTATTGGAATTCAAATCAACGTCAAAACTATATTGTTTCTTTTCCAGTAAACGAATAGTTTTCTCTGTAAGTACTGGGTTCTTCACTCTATCCATAATTACATTCACTCCCTACTAAACTAAATTTTGTTTCTCAATATACACGTATATATATTTCCCCAGGTAATCATAACAATTTCTATAAACATTGTATAGTTTTTTACATAAAAAAACATTGAATTTATTTTTATACAAACTTTATTCGGATATCTTTTTATGTAGAGATATATCTTCTTTCTCTTGTGCATCCAGCAGGAATTGAACCTGCGAATTCTCCAATTATGGGTTGGGTGCTTTGACCACTCAGCCATGGATGCTAAATCTATTTTATCCAAATCATTCTATGGAGTATACTCGTACTTCTCAATTGAAT